TTTCATTCAATTGAGAAGTACGAGTATACTCCATAGAATGATTTGGATAAAATATATTTAGCATCCATGGCTGAGTGGTCAAAGCACCCAACCCATAATTGGAGAATTCGCAGGTTCAATTCCTGCTGGATGCACAAGAGAAAGAAGATATATCTCTACATAAGAAGATATCTGAATAAAGTTCAGATAGAAAAACAAATTCAATGTTTTTTTTTATGTAAAAAACTATACAATGTTTATAGAAATTGTTATGATTACCTAGGGAAATATATATACATGTATATTGAGAAACGAAAACTTAGTTTAGTAGGGAGTGAATGTAATGATGGATAGAGTGAAGAACCCGGTACTTACAGAAAAAACTATTCGTTTACTGGAAAAGAAACAGTATAGTTTTGACGTTGATTTGAATTCCAATAAGACTGAAATAAAATGTTGGATTGAACATTTTTTTGATGTAAAAGTAATAGCTATGAATAGTCATCGACCTCCAAAAAAGAAGAGATATGTGAATTCTATAATAGAGCATCCAATTCGTTATAAACGAATGATTGTCACACTTCAACCCAGGAATTCTATTCCACTATTCTCGAAAAAATAAAATTATTTTTTATTCACTTATTAATATGGCCATCCGTTTATATAGAGCCTATACTCCAGGCACACGCAATCGATCCGTGTTGGATCTTGAGGGAATAGTTCGATCTAACCCCCAAAAGGGATTAACCTCTGGCTTTTCTTGTAAGAAAGGTCGTAATAACAGAGGAATTATTACTAGCCGACATAGAGGAGGCGGTCACAAACGTTTATATCGTCAAATTGATTTTCGACGAAATAAAAGAAGTATATCCGGAAGAATTGTTACCATAGAATATGACCCTAATCGTAATGCATACATATGTCTCGTGCACTATGGGGATGGCGAAAAAAGGTATATTTTACATCCCAAAGGAATCAAAATTGGAGATACTGTTGTTTCCGGTCCAAAAGCTCCTATCTCAATAGGAAATACCCTACCTTTGAGTGCGGTTTGAATTATTAATTTACGTAATCGGAAATAACCGGTTAGGTTTGAAGCGAAACCTATAAATCTATCACTAATCCGATCGTTCTACGTTCGGTGACCTTGGAAGGAAACTGAGGAGGAACAGTAGCGGGTGATTAAGCTCAATATTTTTCTTCCACTGAATTACTGACTTCTAGAGATAAGATAATATGGAGAAGACTATATCGTCTCAAGCATAGACGGAACCAGAGGGGCCCTTGTTTCTAATATTTTATTTCACGGTAAACAAATTACTCACATTCGATTTGATGGTCAAAGGCAAAATTGAAGCTGGATAGTGAGAATGTATCTTTGGAGATGGAAATAATGTTGAATATGCCTCCCAAGTTATCCAGAACATAAAGATATGTTAGCGTAATTTATTAAAGTCATTCATTCTGATGCTACATGAGGAACATAAGCCAGAGGATGGAGAAACAAACTTAGGATGTGGAAAATGAATTTATTTCTGAAACTTCATTTTATATTTATTTTTCAGAATTAGATTTATTTTTTTGGATAAATAGAATTTTATACATCTGGAAAGCTGTATGCCTTGAGAGAGGCTTGTACAGTTCGGGAAGAGATCCTCATTTCTGACAAATAAGAGTCTACTTCAACCAATATGCCTTTGGGCACAGCTGTGCATAACGTGGAAATAGCACCTGGAAAGGGTGGACAATTGGCTAGAGCAGCGGGTGCTGTAGCGAAGCTTATTGCAAAAGAGGGTCAGTTGGCTACATCAAGATTACCATCCGGAGAAGTTCGTTTAGTATCCCAGAATTGCTTAGCAACGATTGGACAAGTAGGCAATGTTGATGCTAATAATCGGACCTTGGGTAAAGCTGGATCTAAACGTTGGTTAGGTAGACGTCCCGAAGTACGAGGAATAGTTATGAACCCTGTAGATCATCCTCATGGGGGTGGTGAAGGCAGAGCTCCAATTGGTAGGGAAAAACCGTTAACCCCTTGGGGTCGCACTGCACTTGGGAAAAGAAGTCGAAAAAATAATAAATATAGTGATCCTTCAATTCTTCACCGCCGTAGAAATAGCTAAAGAGATTGGACAGAAGGGGGAGAAAACAGAGGATAGTTGACAATGACACGTTCACTAAGAAAAGGTCCTTTTATAGCTGATCACTTAATAAAAAAGATTGAGAGTCTTAACATGGGAAAGGAAGGGAAAGTAATAATAACCTGGTCCCGTGCATCCACCATTGCACCTACTATGATTGGTCACACGATCGCTGTTCATAACGGACAAGAACATTTACCCATTTATGTAACAGACCGTATGGTGGGTCACAAACTGGGAGAATTTGCACCTACTCGAATCTTCCGGGGACATGCAAAAAGTGATAAAAAATCTCGTCGTTGATTAGGAGGTAACATTTGATGAGAACCAATAGCTCAGATTCGGAGGTCCGAGCTTTAGCTAAGCATATACGTATGTCTGCTCATAAAGCACGCAGAGTAGTTAATCAAATTCGTGGTCGTTCATATGAACAAGCACTCATGATATTAGAATTCATGCCTTATCGAGCATGTTATCCCATATTACAATTAATTTCCTCTGCGGCAACAAATGCTAGTCAGATTCTGGGCTTAAGCAAAGCTAATTTATTCGTGGGTGAAGCTAGAGTAGATGAAGGCGCTTCTTTGAAAAGATTCCAACCTAGAGCTCAAGGACGGGCTTATCCAATACATAAACCTACTTGTCATATAACTATTGTAGTAAAAGGTAAATCCGTATAAAAGAAACATTGGAAAAATCAAATTATGCTAATATCATTGGGGGAGGGAGGGGATGCATGGGACAAAAGGTTAACCCACTTAGTTTCCGACTCGGTATAACCAAGAATCATCATTCTCATTGGTTTGCACAGCCAAAGATTTATTCCGAGTATCTTCAGGAGGATGAAAGGGTACGTAATTGTATCGAGAATTATGTACACAGACATATAAGAAACTCCTCCAATTATAGAGTGGGAATTGCACGTGTCGAAATTCAGAGAAAAACAGACTTACTTCTGGTCGAGATACATACAGAATTCCCGGCCTTATTGATCGAAAGCAGCCATGGCCAAGGGATTGAACAATTAAAGAGAGATGTGCAACGTAATTTATTGAATAGAATTCGAAGAGTTCACATAACTTTGACGGAAATAGCGGGAACATATGGGGAACCAAATATACTTGCGAAATATATTGCCTTACAACTGAGGAGTCGAGTCGCATTTAGAAGAATCACGAGAAAGGCTATTGAACTAGAGAAGAAAAAAAATATAAAAGGTATTAAAATCCAAATTGCGGGACGTCTTAATGGAGCCGAAATTGCTCGTGTTGAATGGGCCAGAGAAGGTAGAGTCCCTTTACAAACTCTCCGGGCTCAAATTGATTATTGTTACTATCCGGCTAAAACTATTCATGGAATATTGGGAATAAAAGTTTGGATATTTCGAGATGAACAATAATTTATTTTTTATCCATTCAATTCATATTTTCAATTTGTATTACAATGTTAGATAAAGAAAGACTAAATTAATTAATTAATTCCGATTCATTTTATTTCTAATCCATATGCATAAGATATATAATGAAAATTTTTTCGTAAAATAATATCTTGGAAAAGAAGTTGCTATGCTTAGTGTGCGACTCGTTCAAACTGAGGTTCTTAGGAAGAGATTAGGAAACCAATGAATCTCCAGTTTATACTAGAAACTAACTCATTGCTTCATATTATCATAATCCAATAAACTAACTACGAGGTAGTATTACTTTCTCCACGAAAAGAATCGATATTTGTGAAGCGAGAAACTATCCAAGAATATTAATAACAAAAATGAAATGATTAAATATTCTTTTCGAATCGTATGGTTGAAAAAGAATAATACTTTTCGAGGAGCAGTGTGATAAAGCATAGAATCAATACTAATTATCGAATTATTCAATGATTCCGGATTCTAAATAAAAAAAGCCTTAAGTCAATGAATACTAAGAAAATTGAATCTGTGAGAGGGAAATAGAAGGCTTCACTGCAGAGAGGAAACCTGAACGTGTATCTGGAAGCTATGGGAACGATGGAACTTATGAACAAATAAGATTGATATAAATCCTATTGTTCATTGGGTAGGATGGCGAAATAAACCGATAGTTAATATATTTATAATTAGAAAAGCTATAATCCAATTTTCATCAAGCAAATCTTACAAGAGTTAATATTCGCCTGTAAAATTTCTCTTGCAAAATCTAATGAAGTATGAATGGAATTGCGCAATTTGATTGAATGAAGATGAGAAATTAAAAACACAAAATTTTGAAGACTTCCGGGTTTTCATAATTTCGATTTAGTTAATTCATATATATCTATTGAATATGAACAATGTTTCTCCTTTCGTTGGTAAAATGAGATTTTACAAGATTTTATTTGCAAGGAGCCGGATGAAAGAAAACTCTCATGTCCGGTTTTGAAGTAGAGATGAAATACAATCGACTATAACCCTAAAAGAACGAAATTTCGTAAACAACATAGAGGGAGAATGAAAGGAATATCTGCTCGAGGCAATCTTATTTGCTTCGGAAGATTTGCCCTTCAGGCACTTGGGCCTGCTTGGATCACATCCAGACAGGTGGAAGCAGGACGACGAGCAATTACCCGTTATGCTCGTCGCGGTGGAAAAATATGGATACGTATATTTTCTGACAAACCTATCACTGTGAGACCTGCAGAAACACGTATGGGTTCGGGAAAAGGATCTCCGGAATTTTGGGTATCTGTCGTTAAACCGGGTAGAATACTTTATGAAATGGGTGGAGTACCAGAAGCTATTGCTACAGCGGCTTTGAAAATGGCTGCATACAAGATGCCTGTACGTACTCAATTTATTACTGTTGCACCCATGGAAATACAAAACTAGGAAATGTCTATTCCATAAGAAACATAGAATCAGAAAGATTCTAAGACAAGTCTAACGAAAAAAAGATATCCCCTAATATAGAGATTAGCCATATTCCATCTTCCTCGCTCTCCCGGAGAAGGAAAAAGATACTTTGGGGGATATGATCTTTCGACGAAAAAATGATTCAACCTCGAACTTATTTGAATGTAGCGGATAACAGCGGAGCTAGAAAACTAATGTGTATCTGTATCCTAGGAGCTAGTAATCGTAAATATGCGAATATTGGTGATGCAACTATAGCTGTGGTTGGAGAAGCAGTACCGAATATGCCTCCCAAAAAATCGGGAATAGTTAGAGCTGCAGTTGTACGTACCCGTAAAGAACTCAAACGTGACAATGGAATGATTATACGATTTGATGACAACGCAGCAGTTGTCATCAATAAGGAGGGGAATCCAAAAGGAACTCGAGTTTTTGGTCCGATTGCCCGAGAATTAAGAGAATTTGATTCTACTCAAATAGTTTCATTAGCTCCCGAAGTATCATGAATAACAAAAGATCATATAGTTCTACAATAAACAATATTTGAATGGTTTCGATAATCAAAAACTGGAATAATATAATGTATATAATAATAATAATAATAATATATGGTTGAGTTATTGCCAGCCGCCAATTTATCTTTCGAACCATGAACCGAAGTTACTCTCGAAAAAATGGAATTTTCTAAGATATTCCAACTGCTTGATTAGTTATTTTATTGTGTCTCCTATTACTTGATGGAGAAAGAAAAATATATGTATTTTTTTTTTTTTTAATCAATTTAGAGATTGTGCTTCGGGCATAGCATATTCCTTCAAAAAGACTTATTAAATTAAAATGTTTATTCATATCAATAATAACCAGTTTTCATGGGTAACGACACCATTGCTAATATGATTACCTCTATAGGGAATGCTAACCTAAGGAAGGCAGAAACGGTTCGAGTACCAGCTACTAATATCACTAGAAACATTGGAAGAATTCCTTTACAAGAAGGTTCTGTGGAAAACCTTGGTGAACATCGGGAAGGTACAAACAACTGTTTTTTAGTTCTAACCCTGGGATATCAGGGAGGGAAGAAAAAACCATACATAACTGCTTTGAGATGTATTAGCAGACCCGGCTTAAGAATATATTCTAACTATAGGGAGATTCCTGAAGTCTCGGGTGGAACGGGAATGGCAATTCTTTCTACTTCCCGCGGAATTATGACAGATCGAGAAGCTCGACAGAGGCAAATTGGGGGAGAGATACTATGTTATGTATGGTAACTCATCCACATCTTTAATTCATTATTCCATATGGTAAATCTCTTTTATCAAATAAGAACTAACTAATACTTTATAAATTTATATTAGTTAATTCGAAAAAAGATTTTCCTTTTGATGAAGAAACAGAGTTTGGTTGACATAGAGTTGTAGTTACTGAATCACTTCCCGATGCCATGTTCCGAGTCTGTTCATATAATGGATGTAAAGTTTCAACTCATGTTCCAAAAAAGATTAGACATAATTATATATGAATATTATCAGGAATAGAATGAAAATGGAATCCAATCTTTATTTATGATTCAAACAAAGGACGTATAATCTATAGACATCATTGAATGATCAGGTCCTCTTGAATTTTTTTTGTAATATTGGATATAGAGAATAATAAACGAAAGGAAATAAATTGTCATAACGAACAAAATCTGCATTCTCTATATCAGTGATTATATCGAAATAAGGACTACAAACATGAAAATTCGTGCTTCTGTTCGTAAAATTTGTGAAAATCGTCGACTAATTCGTAGACGAGGACGAATCATGGTGGTTTGTTCCGATCCGAAGCACAAGCAAAGGCAAGGATAATCATCTTTATTTATCTTTCCGCACAAAACAAAATTTTTATTTTTCTCTTAATCTTTTGAATCATATACAATTACTCTGTATAAATCACTTCCAATCCCATATAATAACTATTATTCTCATACATGGAAATGGGAACAATGCCAAGACTTATTAGAAAGATTAGTAATCTACGTGGAGGTAAACGTGGGAGAATACCCAAGGGTGTTATTCACATTCGAGCAAGTTTTAATAATACCATTGTTACTGTTACGGATGTGAGAGGACAAGTTGTTTCTTGGTCCTCCGCCGGTGCCTGTGGATTCAAGGGTGCAAAAAAAAGTACACCATTTGCCGCTCAGACTGCAGCGGAAAATGCTATTCGTACGTTGATTGATCGGGGTATGGGACAAGCAGAAGTCGTGGTAACTGGTCCGGGTCCGGGAAGAGATACAGCATTACGAGCTATTTGTGGAAGTGGTTTGGCACTGAGTCTCGTACGTGACATAACCCCTATGCCCCATAACGGATGTAGACCTCCTAAAAAGAGATGTATATAATATTGAAGGAACAGCGATTATGAATAGTACGAATAAAGTACCGCTATCTGCTAAATCTGCATATTGGAAGTGCATCGAATCTAAAATTGAAAATGAGCGTCTTCATCATAGTCGTTTCATTATATCCCCACTTGGAATTGGTCAAGCTAATACTCTAGGAATCGCCATGCGCAGAGCATCACTTGGGGAATTGGAAGGAACATGTATCACTTCTGCAAAATTTGAAAAAATAATCCATGAATATTCTACAGTAGTAGGTATTCAAGAATCAGTACATGATACTTTAATTAATTTAAAAGAGATTGTGCTTAGAAGCAATTCTTCTGAAATTCAAAAAGCATATATATCTATCATTGGACCCGGAGAGATAACTGCTCAAGATATTATATTACCACCTTCTATTGAAATAATTGATCCTGCATACCATATAGCCACTCTTACTAAAAAGATTCATTTGAATATTGAATTGAGAATTGAAAGAGATCGTGGATATCGTAGACAAAATATAGTAAAGTCTCAAGATGGAAATTTTCCTCTGAATGCTGTATTTATGCCTATTCGAAATGTGAATTATAGTATTCATTGTTTCGAAAGCCACGACAAGAAAATAATGAAAGAGATGCTTTTGCTCGAGATATGGACCAATGGGAGTATCACTCCCAGAGAAGCAATTTATGAAGCTTCTCGAAGTTTGATCAACTTATTTATTCCTTTTTTACATGCGGAAAACGGGGAAAAGATTTATGGAATGGGGAATATAAATGAATCTAATGCGTTGTCTTGTTCCGTTCTTCCTCCTATGTCGATTCAGGTAGATCAGATGGCAAAAGAAGTTACTTTCAGACATATCTTTATCGACCAATTGGAATTACCCCCGAGAGCTTATAACTGTCTTAAAAGAATTAATGTACATACGATATCAGACCTTCTAGATTATAGTCAAGATGATCTAATGAAAATTAAGAATTTTGGAATCAAATCTGTTGAACAAGTATTGGAAGCTTTGTGGAAACGTTTTGGAATAAGTTTACCTAGGAAAACTTGAAGTTCAATAAATAAACTCATTCATGTTTCTCTTTCGAAGAAAAACAAACTACGGTTGGATTCAAATCATAGTGAGAAAGATCAAATGGAATAACCGAAATCACTCCATTTGAATTTATTAAAAAAACTTCTATTTCTTATAATTGGAATTTATTGAATCTTTGATATATCTAGGGATTATTTGCTTTGAAGCAAGTCCTCCCTGGATATGAGACTAGAAGGAAAAAAATTCTTCTACAAGGGAAAATCGAACAATCAAATCAAGTAATTAATCTTGAATCGAATGATTGATCTTGGAAAAGACCTGAGGTTAGAGATTTATCAATGGGTAAAGCTGCCCCAATACCCAACCAAAGAGCTACTGCAGTACCAATTGGAAAAACTGTTGTAGCTACCGGACGACGAAATGGATTCTGAAATTTATTAACATTTTCTGGAAAGGGTACTGTCGATGATCCTGCGGGTACTGCGGCCATTAAAAGAACGCCCAATAATTTATTAGGCACTGTACGGAGTATTTGAAATACCGGAAAGAAATACCATTCAGGCAATATTTCCAAGGGAGTTGCAAATGGATTTGCAGGTTCACCGATCATTGAGGGTTCTGGGACTGCTGAACCTACAGTACATGCAATGGTACCTAAGATCACTACCGGAAAAATATATAAAAGATCGTTAGGCCAAGCGGGTTCTCCATAATAATTATGTCCCATACCTTTAGCCAATTTAGCTCTCAATACAGGATCACTTAAGTCAGGTTTTTTTGTTATCGGGATAGGCAAATTTGGATCTATTCTTCTTCCCATAGAATCGGACATGAGAGATTTTTCTCATCCGGCTCAAGCAATAACTAGAATATTTTTTTTTTCTTTTTAGGATACATAAAAATATTATATGATCTCTAATGCTTTATTTTAGGGATTCTTTTTAAACCCCATTTTAATTTTGAATTAAATGCTCATTGTCCAAGTGGGCCATAAAATTTGGGCATTATGATCATCAATATGCTTTTCGGACAATCTTATTCCTTATGAGTCATTTTCTTTTCCACGGAGGAACAAGGTTTTAGAACGTAATAGTATTAACTTGTTAACACTCCGGCTTATCTATCCGTTTTTTCTTTGGATCTCCCTTTCACTCCGATGGTATTATTTTGATTGAGATGCAAGGGAAGTGAATGCATTTCTTCACCATATTCCTTTTCTCCCAAGGAAGAATAAATATATCTCACTTTAACTTACTGGATTTTGCGAAGCCTATTTGAGATTATAATTCGATCATGGAAATGATTCTCTTTCCAAAACCAACGAGATTTTTGTACCCGAGTTTTAACCCTCCTACAAGTAGGAGCGAGATCGGGATAGAGACACATTTTATCATTGGATGTCGATGTGACAGATTCAATGGAATATCTGCATAGCCGAAGTTGAATAATTCAAGTCACACACTCCCATAATCCATCTTCTCTCTGAAAAGAATCTATTTTCGACTATTCATTGGTCTGAACCCAGTAATACTTCGAAATAGAAAACAAAATCCATGAGATATTCTTTATTGTTTATAAAGAATATCTATGGCAATGGAATAATTTAATGAAAGTTAAGTTGTTGAGATAATATGAATATTAATCCCTATTGCGTTTCTTCTCGCTCGTAAAGGACCTGAGATACCTTGCTTACGAATCATTGGAAAGTGCATCGGCATAGATACAGCAGTAAGAAGAGGTAATACAAAAGTGTGTAAACTATAAAAACGAGTCAATGTGGATTGACCTACACTGGCACTCCCGCGTAATAACTCTACCAAGGGAGATCCTATTGCAGGAATAGCTTCAGGTACACCAGTTACAATCTTGACAGCCCAATAACCGATTTGATCCCAGGGCAGAGAATAACCAGTTACGCCAAAAGATACGGTTAATACGGCTAAAATTACACCTGTAACCCAAGTTAATTCACGAGGTTTCTTGAATCCCCCCGTGAGATAAACGCGAAATACGTGCAAAATCATCATTGGAACCATCATACTTGCCGACCATCGATGGACTGATCGAATTGACCAACCAAAGTTGACTTCAGTCATTATATATTGAACAGAGCTAAAAGCTTCTGTAACGGTCGGGCGATAGTGGAAAGTCATAGCAAAACCAGTGGCTACTTGTACTAAGAAGCAAGTCAGGGTAATTCCCCCTAGACAATAAAATGTATTGACATGGGGAGGAACATATTTACTAGTAATATCATCCGCAATCGCCTGAATCTCAAGACGCTCCTCAAACCAATCATATACTTTATTGAGATGGGTGAACTTTTATTTCATACGCTCCCCCCTCTGAAAACCGTACATGGGGATTTCCCTTCATACGGCTTGAGCAAAAAAATAATACGAAATCTTTTCATTAATTATTTCAATAAAAACTCCCCCAAAAAAAAAGGTAGAACCTAATCTTTTTCATAACATTTTTATTGCCTTGATCCCAAGTCGGCTCTTTTTTCCCTCCAAAACGAATGAATATTGTTGGCCTTTTGAACAATCTTTTCTCCTATCATCAATATATATTGAAAAAACAGTGATATAAAATAAATTATGAAGATTATCTCGTTGAAACCTTGATGGATATTCAAAAACCTTAGATTCCTACTAACTCCGATAGACTCTTTTTTTAGAGGAGGTACGATGGGTAAGAAGCTTCTCTATCGTCACCAACTTGATAAAATATGCTTATAAAATGGGAATGTTCTCTCATTTCCCAAGTATGCAGTTGTGAAAAATATATCGTAGGATTTCTAGTCAACAAATTTTTCAAGTTATTGAAAGTTTGGTAACGAAGCTTGAATAGCGGATATACATAAATTAATCATGGTTTAAATCTTCCTATTGAACTAATGCCTTCGTGAGCCCCGCGCTTCAGATGCTAACTATTCAATTGGTATCCAGCAAGGTAGGATCATTCTGTGAGAAAGATGACAAATTACTTTGTACTATCAATGATTAATTCGGACGAGTCGCACACCCATATTCCAAAGATCTCCTAATTGGAGAATCACACGATTGAACTACCATGGAGAGGAGAGCTAACCTACGGACCCTAAGCAAGCCATTAAATCTAATGAAACAGAAGATTTCTAAATTTTTCTATTTCACTAGATTGGAATATTTGTTTGGGGGGAAGGACTCTTTAGTTTTTGTTCATTACCAACTCACCGGAATCCCATCCAATGAAACGGGGGAATTATAAAGTTCCAAGATAATAACTGGAGAGACTGCAAATAGGGCCATTGCGACACCCATAATGGGAGTGGTTCCCCATCCAGGAGCCACTTTACCATATTCCGAATTAAGTGGTTTTGATGAACTTCCTACACTGGTTCGTTGCGGTTTGATCCTGGGAATACCATCAATAATCTTTGTAGCCATAAAACTTATTACATTAGTTGAGATTTGTTAACTTTATGTACTATTATATTGGAAACGGAAACAAACCATTATCTCGGGATTACTTAGCAATGGAAACTGCAACCTTGGTCGCTATCTCCATATCTCGTTCACTTGTCAGCTTCACCGGTCACGCTTCGTATACTGCCTTTGGGCAACCCTCCAAAGAACTTAGAGATCCTTTTGAGGAGCATGAAGATTAGCCTAAGTGACCTTCCCTCAGTCTTTAGGGAAGGTCATTAATTTTTCATCCCGGATCACCCTCTTGATGATCCAAAAATCATTTTTTCCCTTTGTTTGGAACTTTAGGTGGCTCCCGGAAGAAAATAGCAAAAAATATTATTCCTGAAGTACTTACCGGCAAGGATGTATGAACCAATGCTTCCATAGATTCGATTGTATGGGTGAGGGAGTATAGGGATAACTTTCGTACTACTTAAAGATATAGAAATTAAATCTATCTAATCTATATAGATTAGATAGATTTAATTTTGAAAACGATATATATATATTTTTGGATTGATGTTATACTACTTGTCTTTTGGTAGTTGGATCTCCTAGTTTTTGGAATGCTCCGAATTCAACTTGAGCATCTAAATCAGGATCAATACCAGCAAAAACATCTCTGAACAAGGTTCTAGCACCATGCCAAATATGTCCGAAGAAGAAAAGAAGAGCAAATGTAGCGTGACCGAAAGTAAACCAACCTCTTGGACTACTACGAAAAACACCATCAGACTTTAGAGTAGCACGATCAAATTCAGAAATCTCACCTAATTGAGCACGTCTAGCATATTTTTTCACTGTAGCGGGATCACTAAAACTAACCCCATCGAGTTCACCACCGTAAAACTCAACAGTTACACCTACTTGTTCAATGCTATACTTTGATTCTGCCCTCCTGAAGGGAACATCGGCTCTCGCAATTCCCTCCCCATCCACCAAAACTACTGGAAAGGTTTCGAAGAAAGTAGGCATACGACGTACGAAAAGCTCATGTCCTTCTTTATCCCTGAAGACAGCGTGACCTAACCAACCAACAGCTATTCCATCCCCATTGTCCATCGCACCCGCTCTGAATAATCCCCCTTTCGCTGGATTATTACCAATATAATCATAAAAAGCTAATTTTTCTGGAATTTTGGACCAAGCTTCTGATAAACTAAGATTTTCGGCCCTGCTGGATCGAACCCTCCGATCTATCTCTTGTTGAAAGAATCCTTGATCCCATTGATAACGAGTAGGACCGAATAATTCTATTGGAGTGGTCGCGGAGCCATACCACATGGTTCCGGCAGCAACAAAGGCTGCAAAAAACACGGCAGCAATACTGCTGGATAAAACAGTTTCAACATTCCCCATACGTAATCCTTTGTATAATCGTTGGGGAGGACGAACACTAAGGTAGAATAGACCTGCTAATATACCTAGAATACCTGCTGCAATATGATGAGAAGCTATTCCTCCTGGAACGAAGGGGTCGAACCCTTCGGCTCCCCACACTGGAACTACAGGTTGTGCTTCTCCAGTCAACCCATAGGGATCAGACACCCATATTCCGGGACCGAACAAACCTGTTACGTGAAATGCTCCGAATCCGAAACAAAGTACTCCTGAAAGGAATAAATGAACTCCGAAGACCTTAGGCAAATCTATAGTAAGTGCTCCCGTACGTTCGTCAGTAAATATTTCTAGATCCCAATATACCCAATGCCAAATAGCTGATAAGAATAACAAGCCAGATAACACAATATGCGCAGCAGCCACGCCTTCATAACTCCAAACACCTGCATTAGTTACAGTTTCTCCGGTGATACTCCAACCACCCCATGACTTCGTTATTCCTAAACGAGTCATGAAAGGGATAACGAACATGCCCTGTCTCCACATGGGATCAAGAACAGGATCGGATGGATCAAAAACTGCTAATTCATACAAAGCCATTGAACCAGCCCAACCAGAAACTAACGCTGTGTGCATTATATGTACAGCAATTGAACGGCCAGGATCATTTGATACAACGGTATGGACACGGTACCAAGGCGGACCCATGCATATACCCCTTTCTCAAAGGGGAGTAGACACTACGTAACTTTATTGCATTCAAGGGCTGTTATACGATGCTAAAACCTTATCCAATCATACAGGGATTCACATCTATTTACAGTTATACGTGATGAGATATTGAGATACCAATTCCCTTCTTTCTCACAATGAAGAGGAGCAGGAATAGTTTAGCATCTCTTGATTCAGCATAACAATGAATATATTGGTCCCATCAAACATCAGAGTGATTCAAATAATGGATGACGCATAGTTTAGAATAGGGTTCAATATCATATCGTGCTTGACTAAATCGAGGAGCGTAATGGTATTATATACTCTATGTGTGTAATTAGGTAAAGTATACTCCAATGGATTGGTTATTCGAACGGAGACTCAAACAGAGGTTCAATTTTTTCATCTATCCATATCCATATGAGTTACTATCTTTTACAATCTATATCAAATTTTTTTTTTATTGATTTATAAAATCAAATATATATATATATATATAATATATATATAATATATATATATATTTGATAGATGAATCAGTTTTCTTATTCATTGGCATCAAAGTCTATTTTATTGGACAATCATAAGGAACAAATGAAACCTGAGCTTCTAACTTCTAAGGTATTATATTACATTGTTAGATGCTTCTCATTAAGTTAAGGGGTCCCGAGAAAGCTCTGAAATAACTAACTTACTTGCCAAATATTAGAAAAAATAATTTATTATGTTATGATTTTCCATCCCTCGTACCCCTATCCAATTCATCATATTGACTGTTCTGTTCCATTTTTTCCTTCCGGTTGTTGATACAGATCCATGATTGAGAGAATTATCATAGAAAATCCTGTAATCTCTCCTTTGGAAGGACGGAAGGATTTTAGTAATTGTTATCTCTCTATCGCATCAGGTTCATGCTCGGAAAAAGTAGACCCAATATCCAATATTTGGTTTTTGATTTATTTCATCGCATTGGTCCATGCCGCTTTCGCCTTGTGTATCAATCATATCATGTGTATGAAACGGAACTATAATATGATTTACTACGCCTATTGGTGGAATCACTAGAGATTCTGTAGGTCTATATAATTGATTTGATACAATCTTTTTTCCCGATCAATTATGCTCTCGTATTGGGGGGCAATATAATATTTGGTCCCCAAGAAATGCCCATTGGTGTTCCGAAAGTATCCCTTCGAATCTTCGGAGAGGAAGATATAGTTTGGATTGACGTACAGTGCGACTTGTTTGAAATATTCGATTATACGGAATCTTCCCGTCATTCCTTCCGATTGAGATGCTTCTATCTCACTTAAGATTGACTAAATGCTCAGTAATCTAAAGCGTGAGATCTCTCACAGAAAAAAAAAAAAATATTTATCAATCATGATAATCTATGGCTAGCCAAAACTAATAAAGAGTATTCAGGCTTCGTTCAACGAAACAAACAACTGATCAAAGATTAATCATTCTTGATTGATCATGATGAAATGATATGGACAAGCATTTCTAGCAGAAGTAAGAATAAATAGAGTGGAAAAATGGCAGTAGATCTACTTGCTCCATATGTGCGAGTAACAGTCGGATAGATATTTCCCCGAAGTGGAGCATAAACCCAAGGATCTTATTAAGAATCTATTTGAAAACAAGGGAATTCTGCTGAAAATAAAATCATTGAATTGGACATCAGTTAATAGGTAGTTCAATAAGTTGAAAATGTGACACTTTGGAAACAAAGACAAACTTGAACTGGAAGTGGTAAGAAGACTCATCCTTTGAGATGAAAGAAAGATTTTTTTTTATCTAACCAAAAGGTTTTTTTTAGAAGATGGGTATCGGGAGAAAGAAATACCTAACTTTTTCAACTGCTCGAGCCGTATGCACTTAAAAGTGCGTGTGCGGTTCCAAAGGAAGAAAAGCTATAAATCTATCCTAATCAACCGACTTTATCGAGAAAGATTGTTGTTTTTGGGCCAGCACATAGATGATGAAATTGCAAATCAAACTATTTGTATTCTGATGTACCTGAATGGAGAAGATCAGAGTAAGGATATTTATTTATATATTAATTCTCCTGGCGGAGCGGTATTAGCAGGAATATCTGTCTATGATATTATGCAATATATAATACCAAGTGTAAACACTATCTGTGTGGGATTAGCTGCTTCAATGGGATCTTTCATTTTAGCTGGAGGAGAAATTACTAAACGTATAGCGCTACCCCACGCTCCGCGCCAATGAGTCTTTGTTTGATGGATAGAAAAAGGATGTGAAGAAAAAACTAACTATGCCTGCGCCAACGAATGGAGGGTAATAATAGCATGGCATACGAAACTTGATACAACTGTAATAAAGAAAACTTGAAGTATCGGGATAGTAAACACAACCGTGGCTTTTTTTTATTCTCCGATCAATTTGATCCTATATTATATCTCCTGGGGTCTATTCCAGCGTCGTAAACTCCCGGAATAATATTGGAGAAAAAGGAAATATGGCCATATAACATCGATAAAAGAAACTTTGGGATTGCTGAATGAGGGAATGTATGGAGCAATGGAACCATCACAGTATCTTCCTTTTCTGAAAGAAAAAGATGGTACATAGATTATCTTATTCATCTATCTTCGATATCCAGAATATTTACTATCTAATATTGTATAATAAATAACAATAATATTATTGTTATTTATTATGACGAATTATATAAAAAATTGTTCAATCTATTATGGAGCTGTATGCACCAAAAATGCTTGTACGGTTCATTAAATCAAGTCTTTCTCGAATAGAGGAAGAAAGAATAAAAAGTAAATAAGCATTTATTAATAGGGTGATGATTCATCAACCCGGTAGTTCTTTCTATGATGGACAAGCGGGAGAATGTCTTGTGGAAGCAGAAGAGATGTTGAAACTTCGCGACTGCGTTACTAAAATTTATGTACAAAGAACAGGAAAACCTTTATGGGTAGTCTCTGAAGATATGGAAAGAGATGTTTTTATGTCAGCGGAAGAAGCTAAAGTTTATGGCATTACTGATCCTATAGCTGTAGAAACTTCTTCGAACTCTCTAATTAATAGCTGATTAAAAAAAATTAACTAGAATTTTCGAGAAGAAAATAAATTCCCTGCTTATGGTAAATATACAAGTGATCGGTGTGACGGATCCATAAGTAGGAACAATAGCTTGCTTGCATATGATAAATAAATCCTATAAATGAAAAATCGACGAATTATAAGATTTATTAATACGAAATATAATAAGAGAGCCATAAAGTTTCGATTTAGTTCCGATCTTTCTAGAAGTTTCTTTCACTTTCAAGAGAATAAAAAGAAACTTCTAAGGATTAGTTTTTGAATCTCATAATAAACTCTTAGGGTTAGGATCAATCCGAACTAGTAAATCCTGCGTACTGCACTAAGAATGCCTACTATTCAACAACTCATTAGGAATCGAAGACAGCCAATAGGAGATAGAACAAAATCCCCTGCCCTTCGAGGATGTCCTCAGCGTAGAGGAGTATGTACCAGGGTGTATGTGCGACTCGTTTAGATCAGAAGCTCGAGGTGCAGGGGGATCGATATGGCAGGAGAATCCCCTCACTATAGTAAGTACAGATCTATCATCCACCAATCTTGGAGATGAAATTTATGGTTTCTATTGGTGCAAATCCGATCACCCCGATGCAGGATGAAAAGCAATTTCTCAATGATAGCGAATGGTCATCAATCCATTGAGCGAGGAAGAAAATGCAATTCGAAAAGCATGATGCTTATATCGCCGCAAAAACGGACTTACAAGGTAAGCTGCCCAGCCAACCCTCACGATCACACGCCGTTATTGTATGGATAAGTCTTATTGTAAGAAGACTTTTTTTGCTCGATGAATCGGGTAGAGCTGGGGATCAGAAACTATACGAGTCACTGGTAACATTCTCATTTCGTTTTGAGAAATAAGAGGCTCCGGCGTATAGGGGGTACCCCACCGTTTAAGGAGAAACTATAGAAACGATGGAATCCCGGATTTTTCTCAGTTCAAGGTCCCATCCCTTGCTCACTGAGCAGATGCCCAATCCAAAAAATTCGTGGATGGGAAGGTTGAAGTAGCAAAAGCCACGGGAATCTTTATTCCCTACATCAGAAAGATCGGTGGTCTCATTCCATGAAGGATAGTAAAGAGAAAGCGGACCTTATGTAAAAGATGCCATTCTATCGAATAGCATCCTATTCGATGTACATCCGAAAAATACAATGGTAATTTCAATAATATTTCTTTAATCGCCATAATATTGTGATAATCACAACGAAACGGGTGTTTTAATCAACTCAACCATATCCATTTCCATCTTTGCTCCTATTTATCATTCGAAGAAACAGAGCAAAATCTATTATAAAGAATATTCAAATATAAGAATTTTTACATTCATTCTTCATTTAAATATTCAGTGATTTTTTATATAGTAAGCAACAATGACTAGAGTTAAACGTGGCTACGTGGCTCGGAAACACCGGAAAGATATTATTCAACTCACATCAGGGTTTCGAGGAGCTCATTCGAGAATCTTTCGAACCGGTAAACAGCAAGTAATAAAGGCTTTAGTTTCTCCCCATCGAGATAAAGGTAAACGAAAAAGAGATTTTCGTCGTCTATGGATTACCCGGATCAATGCAGCAGCCCGAAACAATGGAGTTTCTTATACTAAATCTATTCAACATTCATACAAAAACCAGGTTTTTTTGAATCGTAAAATACTCGCGCAGATAGCTATATTGGATATTAGTAGCTCTTCCACAATTTTGAGAGAGGTTAACGAATAATAGATAGGGGAATAAGGTATAAAAACCTCTCCGGGGATTGATTCACTCCGGGGAGGTATAAACATCGAGAGAATTACTAAATCTCGGGAATGAATAAATAGATAGATAAAGTCAAGATCCCCTCTTTTCCATAAGAGAATCGAGATCTTTTTCCTTATGTGACCTATTTCGATTTCATCTTAATTAATGAGATTTATTATTAATAATATCCAATTAACTTTCGTTATTGACAAAAGGTAACAAAGCTAAAATACGAGCTCGTTTAACAGCAATAGTCATTAAACGTTGTTGTTTCGAGGTTAATCTATTCATTCGTTTAGATAAGATTTTTCCCCGCTTGCTAATAAATCCGCAAAGTAAACTTATATTCTTATAATCAACAGTTTCTCCTGATCTAATTGGTGGCGAACGTTTACGAGAAGATCGCTCGGATTTGCCCATGGTTTGTTTCACGAACCTCCCCAATACTGCTTATTTTCCTATTTCTTTGTGAATAGTATGTTGATAACAATAGGGACAAAACTTTTTCAATTCCATTCGAGTAGGCGTATTGCGACGATTTTTCCGAGTAGTATATCTGGAAACACCTGAATGTTTTTCATTACCGTTTCGGACACAACTAGTACATTCTGAAGTAATTGTTACTCTCACATTTTTACTCTCAGCCATAATTTTTTGAATCTTGAAAAGACAAATGAGTTTCTGATCTTATGGCGAAAAATCTAATAATGAAAAATTTTAAGAAAAAATTTTTCATTATTAGAGATATTCAATAAGATTCTCTATTTTTTCGATGAAGTCAAATTTTCAAGCTCATCTTTTTCCCATTGGAATTTGATTCTTCGATAAGACTTAATTCAAATATTTATTTGGGAGTTTCCAACCAATAGGTTAACTCAAAAAGTGGTCAAACTCGAAATGGTAAAAGGGTATACTATCCTTGGGGAAGAGGAAGAACTAAAGCATCCGGGGAAGAACGATTAATCTCTGTCGATAAACCAGCTGAAGATCCGAACCACAACGTAGCTACAACAGGCGCTGTGGAAAGATATGTTTTTACATCTTGCATTGCAAGTTCCTCCCCCTAAATCACTTTCTTCCGGCTTTCAGAAACTGGATTGAAAGGATTCTTACTAAATTTTTTGTTGAAATTTTCATTTTTCTACGAAGGTTCATATAAGTAAGTAATGACAGAGCAATAGAAATAAGCGAAATCTATTCTTTTTTACTAAATTTTTGAGACTTCTTAAGTGATTTATTAGTAATTAATTTTATTAAATTCTTTCTTGTGTACGTTACTATTTCCATTCTACCTCGATAAATCAGTAAAAAATATATAATAATTTATTTGAATTTCTATCTACTATTAAATAAATAAATAAATGAATAAATAGTATCAAATACGATCATCTCATCACTTAATTATTCGAATTCCAAGAATAATAATTATTTACGATGAATGGTTGTTCTCCAGTATAGTATCCCTCATCAAAAAGGATTTTATTGAACAAGTCACAAATCTTTTCATAGGGGAAATACAAAAGTTTCAATTTCAATGTTCTTGTATATAAGATTCCCTTGTTTTTAAGAATCCCCCCCAAAAAAAAAAGAAAAAAAAAACAGTTAAATTATTAGAATTATTCCATAACGAATTGCGATACAGGAAAGGACGATGAGGAAATAGGGATGGGACGATGTAGGCAAGAGGCTTTAAATAAAGTATTTAAATAAAGTACAATCCATCTTGTATGAAAGTTGGGAGGGATGTAGCGCAGCTCGGTAGCGCGTTTGTTTTGGGTACAAAATGTCGCAGGTTCGAATCCTGTCATCCCTAACCCGAATCTCATACGTATGAGAGATCTTCGAACGAATAGGTATTCGCGGAATACAAGCAATAAGTATTCAAGAAATAGGAGAGAATAAAAGAAGATTATCTCTCTATCCACGACCTCCTATGTGATGCGAAAAAAGCGCTCTTAGTTCAGTTCGGTAGAACGTAGGTCTCCAAAACCTGATGTCGTAGGTTCAAATCCTACAGAGCGTGATTTTGATAATAAAATTGAATTTGATGTGTTTTTTCCTTTTCCATAATCAAATTTTGAACTCAATTAGATTCATTGATAAAACAGCAAAATTTATTGATCAATTTGACCTCCCTAAGAAGGGAGGTAAGTGTGGGATGCTAAACGTAATCCAATCCTCGGTCAAAGATCCAATTGATCACCACGTGAGTATTGTGAATATGCAGTTACAAATAATCCAGCTGAAGTTGTTGGAATCGAACCTGATAGGATTCCGGATGGCAAAGCTTCAACCATTTCTTTCTGAGTTAACGAAGACAATATCTAACTTAGATAGTACCCAAGTTTGCTGTGAATCTCAATAACCATCATCTGGCAGAAAATTTTCCTTGATTTTCCCCGTCATTATTTTCTAGATAAGTTTTATCTTATTTGAGCCAGTAAGTGGAACTAAAGCTGGAGTTAGAGCAGCCAATAGGAATACGAAGTAGCTAGGTATAATAGACATAGAAAAAACTTTGAATGGTGATAACGAATTTAGTATACACCCTTGTAGAGTAATTACCTAAATCTCTTTATGACCAAAAAAATAAAGATTAATTCGAAATACAAAATATCCAATTGAAACGAGATTCTTTCTTATATTCGTCATTACCTTTGCATAATAAGAATATGAAGAATATATGATTGGGAATGAGGGATATAAAAAATACTTTTTCATAAGTAAAAAAGGAAGAACTATATTCAAATAATCGTTATTCTAAATCACTTTTCATATTCGTATCGATTTCCAGTCCGTGAATTGATAAAACGACTCGGAAATCGCGCAAGTTCCTACTGTATGATCTCCACAACGAATAGCGAAACGCTTTTATTTTCGTTTTAAAGGTTCAATTAAAGTGAATTCTCATCCGATCACCTAGCATTACTATTTGTATTTCTTTCACCAGAATTACATAGTATTGAAATGATTCAATCTTATCAATTGCATCAGTAATACGAACATAAATTTTGGAGGATATTCTGGGGGGAGGAAATTGTTGTTTGTTCCTTCCAAGGAGGGGAATATAGACTTGTGCTTTGAATCGAGTATGGGATTTCACAGTCCCAACCGCCATTCCACGTTGTACATTTTCCCCTTGTTTGTATTCGACCCTAAAGAGAATAATTCTTACATTCATTATCTCCAACAATAAAGACTTTTTGAAACTTTTTTCCTTTAAACCCATGATTACTCTATTACGAATTCCTTTCGATCCAACTATTTTTACAGTTTCTCCAAAATAATTAATTCCTATCCCTATGCTATCGATATTGCTTCACAAAGTATGAGGAAACAAAAATCTTATACAGTCGTAGGAAAAGTTTTATCCATCTCATGTTGGGATGCAGGAATTCGATATCCACCTAATCATAAATATCTTCGTTTGTATTTACCTCTAGACGAATACCCAGTAAGGGTAAGCCATTAATGTGAGGCTCGGGATCGCGGGAATGTTACTTTCTGTAAACTAACTCATAATGACTCAAAGTTTCACAGATCTTTAATCTAACTAATTCTAATAATCTCTATTCTTTACTCGGTCTTCCTTATTTGAAGAAACTATTGCATTGGGAATCGGCCGAAGAATATTTTTTTGTTCGTAAGATAAATATTCGCTCTCTATTCACCTGTGCCACATCGGTGATCATATTCTCTGTGTAATCCGTGCGACCCAAATCCATGTGGAGTGAACATAGCGCGCACAGGAGTCCCATATTCTACACGGGCTGTAACACTCCCACTCTTTCTCCTGGAGCTGCATCAATCTCAAAAGGCTGGCTTTACATTTGTTCGTAACCGCTAAAACCATAGTAATCCGTTGTAGTGGTTTTTCCCTCTGTGACCCATACGTCCAATGGTTCCAGTATTTAAACATTCATATAGGTTCTTTACGTTCAAAATCCTCTCATCTGAGGTCAGGTCACGCAAAATGATCTCAAGTCACTGGGTTTATTGAATATTGATTAAGTTAGTCAAACAGTGCTAATGAAATGACCAAATTATTCAATCTTATTCTTTCTTTTTCCTTTCCTTTATTCCCATTGAAAGTTAGTTGTCTTGCTGCGTCGGAAGAACGCTAGCTATACTGGTCCAGTATGCTTCAAAGATACCCTTGGTACAAGGTTGACAATCTAACAAGGTTTAAAGGAGATATCAGTAGATTCCATATCTTCCGGTTTCGATCCTCCATAATGGAATCAATTCCTCCTCGCGTCTACAAAGAATATATAACACGGAGCTAACCATGTCTGGGAATACGGGAGAGCGCCCTTTCGCCGACATTATTACAAGTATTCGGTACTGGGTGATTCATAGCATTACTATACCTCCCTTGTTCATTGCAGGTTGGTCATTCGTCAGCACAGGGTTGGCTTACGATGTGTTCGGGAGTCCTCGGCCAAATGAGTATTTTACGGAGAGCCGACAAGAGGTTCCATTAATAACCGGCCGTTTCAATTCGTTGGAACAAGTCGATGAATTTACTAGATCTTTGTAGGAGGTATCAATGACTATAGATAGAACTTATCCAATTTTCACAGTTAGATGGCTGGCCGTTCATGGACTAGCTGTACCTACGGTTTTCTCCCCAGGATCAATATCAGCAACGCAATCCATCCAACGATAAACCAACCTTATTTATCTGGAGCGTGAAGAAGCTATGACACAACCAAATCCGAACAAACAGAGTGTGGAATCAAATCGTACCAGCCTCTATTGGGGGTTGTTACTAATCCTTGTACTTGCTGTTCCATTTCCCAGTCACTTTTCTAATTAATAACGGCATAAACTTTCTTGCCTCATACGGAAAGATCCAAGATTCTAATTGTCCGTGACCGTCCATGTCTCGGAGTCATGACCACCCAATGGAATGTGAGGGGAGTAGAATAAATGGCCAATACCACCGGAAGGATTCCCCTGTGGCTAATAGGTACCGTAGTTGGTACCCCTGTGATCGGTCCAGTAGGTATTTCTTTTCATGGCCCATACTCCGGATTAGGATCATCCCCGTAATAATTGAATTGACTGGATAAATAAACCTGAACCTGTATAAGGAATACTGTAATGCAAGGGTAGGTTAGTTCGCCCAGACTCAATAGATAATAAAACTTTGCTCACTTTGAACTTGAAATGGGCAAAGTTTTATTAATAATTCATTTATTGAGTCTTCCGGTTCCAATAAGAAATAAGAAAGATTAACGAAATATAATAAGATTCCTGAGAATCTTATTATTCCATAAATTTATCTAATAATTTTAAATAAAAGAAAAAATCAATTGATAATATGTCATCACATCATTTAGTGACATTTTTATCATGCAGATAAATCTTTTAGCATCTTAATTTTTTGATCGATTTATCATAAGTTTTTCTTATCTTATTAAAATAAAATAAAAATAATTTACAAATCAATAATCTTGCTAGAACAACAAATTACTATCCTTTCCCAAAAATTGAATGTGGTGAATTACTATTCACTTTCGTAAAGGCTGAGATTTTGCTATGGAAATTCCATGTTTTTAATATGGGATTTGGAGCGTAATTCGGGCCGGGGAGAAGAACACCTTCGAAACGAGCCAGGGAGTTGGGACCCCATGTGTTTCTGCAATAAACAACATAAGCCTTTTCTATATATCATTCATCTGTTTTCCACTCTTTATAAGATAAGCTAGAAGAATTCTCAGAAGGATATGCAGAACATATTCTCTTAGTAATTGGTGAACAAGGTCAAAAGGATCACGGGCTTCCTGTACCTCAATATTAAAATTGACTTCGATTTTTTTTGGGGGGGGGGGGGAAAGATGGTGATATTTCTAAGGGTTTGTCCGTCTCTCCTCCATACGTTACGTCTGTGGATCTGTTTCAGAATATTATATTTTTGGTAAGAACAAAGGTCATTCTCTTCAAGTAAATAGAAGAGCTTTATGATATGTTGTTCCCCGAAATAGAAACAGTTTTTTGATCTAAAATAGATATATATCTATCTATATATATATATAGATAGATATATTCTAGATCCATTTTATTTTATCTTGAGAGGTATTATAAATAAATAAATAGATAAGAAAGATTCTTTTATAGTACCTAAAATAGGAATATATGGGGAATAAAAGAAGACCATTCGGCAAGCTGATATGCTATGTCTTAATGCTTGCTGAGTCACCCCTTCTGAAATACATATTTTGATGTGGTATCCCCAATTTATAGTAGTAAAGGAAGGGGATAATGATATTCCAGACTGATTCTCAGTCTCTGAAGAAACCGTTACCATACATATTATACGAATGTATAGAAACTAAAATCGATGATCTCATTACACATTAGCAATCGATATAAGAAATGAAATGGGGATTCTACTGATCAGGCGCTTCAGTTAACTTTGTTTCGAACAATATATAAACTGAACCTAAAAATTCATTTCAGCTAATTGGACTTTTTCAAATTGTTTCTTTTTGAGTACTAGGAATATCTGTGCTAAAACAACCGATGCGAGGAATAACAAAAGACCTTGAGCACGTAACGGATCCTGAAGTACTATTTCCGCATCTCCCTGACCAAAACCACCTACATTAGGATTATTAGTTAATGGTTGATCAATCTTAATTAATTCACCTTCCGAAATAATGAGTTCTGGTCCTGGGGGTACAATATCAACCACCGGACGGCCGTCCAATGTATTTTCAATCGTTATTTCATACCCACCTTTCTCTCTACGTAATATTTTGCTTACCTTACCCGTGGCTGAAGCATTATAAACCGTATTGTTGCTTTTGCTCCCATCGGGATAAATTTGTCCTCTTCCCCTATTGCCACCCACATATATAGGATATTTCAAAAAATAAGCTTCTTTATTAGTAGCAGGGTCTGGTGAAAGAATGGGAAACACAATCTCACTGTATTTTCCACCCGGAACAGGACCTATTACCAGAATGTTTTTTCTATCAGGACGATAAGTCTGAAAATAAAGATTACCCATTTTTTCTTTAATCTCGGGGGGAATACGATCAGGAGGAGCTAATTCAAATCCTTCAGGTAAGATAAGAACAGCTCCCACGTTCAAAGCCCCTTTCTTACCATTAGCAAGTACTTGTTTTATTTGCGTATCATAAGGGATTTTAACAACTGCCTCAAATACGGTATCCGGGAGTACAGATTGTGGAACTTCGATATCCACAGGTTTTTCAGCTAAGTAACAATTGGCACATACAATACGTCCAGTTGCCTCTCGAGGGTTCTCGTAACTTTGCTGTGCAAAAATTGGATATGCTTCCGGGATAGATGGCCAAGCTATTGTAGTCATTATGATCAAGATCGGAATCGATCGAGTCACCAACTTTATCATCCAATCATAAGTAATTTTTTTCTGCATGGTTCGATTATTTGTTCTAAATATTTCCACGAGTTGGGTGCCTTTAACATCCCAGTTGTTACAATAGCTACCTGTGCCCGCAACTCCGCCATTATAGTAACAATAAAGGTGGAAAATGAAAAGTGTATATATACTTCTATTCTCAATTGATTCGAAACGGAAATAGCCGGCAATTCATTCTGTTCTGGGGTAAAAAAAAAAATACTATTCTCAAGTAAGACCAATAATAAAAACAACCTTTTTTATTCATTCGTTGTATGATGAGTGGCTACGATCGAAGGAGATATACGATTTGAATGACGGGAAATCCAATGTTTAAAAACTGTATCTGAAATGACTGGAAAGGTTGAAACAAAGCGGGATACTATATGTTTGTTACGAGCGAATCCTAAATGTGATAAAAAAGAATCTATGTATATTTCCCAACCATGAGGCGAATGGAACCCAATACGTGGATCGGTGAATAAAGGAATGGAGAAAGCTTTCATTGTATCACTCAAGCTATAAAATAATTCTTGAATCCAGGGATTGAGAACAGCGAGCCTCTCTCTATCCAGAATGAGCAAGGCACTTAGAGTAGCAAAATAGATTATATCTGTTAATGGATGCGGAATAGCCTGAATACTCTCTTCATTGTGCATTGTTACTAATTGAATTGTTTTTTCGTGAATCTTCATATTGAGATCTTGTGACTGAGCTTTTAGAGAATTTAACATCATTTTATCTAACCGAAGGAGTTCTTCCACTTCCCGGAGCCTCTCTAAGGCTCTCTCTTCCCGGAAAAAATTAGGAAAAATTTGAGATTGGTAAGTATTCCACCAATTTTCAATCCGAGGTTCCAAAAACCATCCTTTTAAGAAGATTGAAATTCCGCAAGGGATAAGTATTGAACATCCAATATATTGTAGAGAGGCTAGTGTTTGATACTTAGCCAATTGGAATTCATGAAGTACTAATGAACTTGACTGACCTATCAACCCTGTTTGGAATCCAGATGAAGTACGAGTTATGGAACGAGGTACAAGACCTATAGATTCATAAGCTACCGTGGTGATTATCGAATCTTTTGACTCCGAGAAGGATAATTTTTTTTCCGAGGTATCCTCCATTTTGGGCAGGGAAGGAAGAAGGGAATAATATCGTTTCCAATTATCTGGATCATTCGGAGTTGCCTCAATCCAAGCTAATTTTCTATTCATTTGTTCGATCTTATTCGGCTCTCTCCTAAATAAGTCACTTGAAACAATATAATTTTTATTTTGAAAGTTCCTATAATCAAAAAATCTTTTTTTTTCAAATGTTTTCTTAATTTTTTTTGAAGCTCTTGGCTCTCGAGAAGTAGAGAGGAAAAATGGAATATTCGACGGGTATGACCAAATATTATAAAGATTTGATTCTGGTAAAATGCAAAACCGTTGATCAACGAAAACCGAATGTGGATCAATAAAAATATAAAATCCTTTTGATATAATCGATCTCAATTTATTCAAAAGATTTAGTGAATGAATGCTAATTTTACATTCTAAAACACTCCAATATATTATGAATACGGAGTTATTTAATTCCGTATTCATATGTGAAACGATAGCTTGCCGAGGGTGTCTCGAATATAAAATCGAACATTTATAGGACAAATAATCTTTTTTGATATGCCGTATTCGCTTGCTAGCTTTATAAGCTCCTTCTAAAGAACGAGAAGGCACATTTGAGAACCACTGAAGAACTTCCGATTTCAAATTCATGAGTGCTACTTATACTTCGACAAGAGGGAACCGCATAAGAAAGAACTTTTTGAATCCCTAAATTTCATCTTTCTACATTTTTTATTATTTGTGTTATTCAACAACTAAAAAAATATTCTTTCTTTGGGGTTCATTTTCAAGTCTCTCGATCGATACGCGCAAGAAACGAGCCGACTCGGCAGCTTCTTCTTCCATATCTCCCAAGGTTAAGTGTTCATCGGTACGAGTCAAAGGAATATCCTGCTGACCTTTTACTTTCGTGTGGAGAGCACGCCGAGGATAAATACCTTCTTTAACTTCCACTCGTATCGCTTGGATATCTTTCATGGAAAATCGAATACGAATCCGACGATTTTCTCCAGGAAATCCCCAACGAGAAAGATAAACAACTCCTTCTCGTTTGTCAAATCGATTATAACCACTACCTGCATTCCGTGAAATGGTACACCATAAATAGGGGCCGGAGAACGGACCTGCAATACCGTGGAAACACATTACAATCCCTTGTGGGACAAAAAGAATTTGCTGAGATAATAACGAGGAGAAAGGTGTCAGATCCTTACCGAGATAACTTGAGATTCCAACCAGAAAGAATCCCAATGCACCCAACGAGACAATGCGGGCCCGACAAAAATTGCTTATTCTTCGAGACCCTGCTATAGGTTCCACCCGAAGCCATTCGGATTGCCAATTCATAACAGAGTCTCCTGGATCTTATCTTGCTGAATGTCATGAGACAGAAATAGCGGGAATGATAGGACAAAATAGCAGATTTCAATTTCTTGTTCTAGAGGTTATTCATTTTTCCTCGACTATATATATATATATATATATCGACCAATAAAAAAAGACTTTTCTTATCATATTATTATTATTACAGAGAGATTTTTTTTAAGAAAAGTCTTTTCGTTTCTTCATACAGGAACTAATATCCGATGTATGCTCTCCCTGAAAGACGGTGGTCCGAATAAATTTGAACTCGTTGCGGATGAAGAAACAAGAGATTCCTCAAATTCGTTCAAAATGTTTTTACCATACTTGTTTGAACAAGAAATAAAGACATTCTTTCATTCTCAAATCTAGAAAAATATATTGATAAGATTATATTAGATCAAATTTTATACAATCTCGTCCTCCTCAATATATATGAACAAAAGGGCCATTGCAATCGCTGGAAAAACTAAACCTACTAGGGGCACGGAAATGGAATGTGAGTAAGAAGCTGCTGTCATAAAAAAATCACCTTAAATAATATATATATATTTTTTTGTAGGAATGAATAGAGAAACTAATTATAACTCTCTCGCGAGAGAGATTTATGAAAAATTATGTTTCTTCTCTATTGAAGATTTTGATTAATAATTCTCTGGAAAATTATTCTTGATTCAATATTTTTTTTTTTATCAAATCCAAATTGAGTTAAATATCTTCCCATTAGAATATTAACACTTAAATAAGATTGTATTAGTGTTATAATCTCTTCGTATACGAAGAGATTATAACACTTAAGTGGTGAAAGAATGGAATAAAAACTGATTTGATAAGTAAAAAATCTTTGGATGTGGATCAACTTATGATAGGGGATGAAAAACCGCAGTGGATCGAAGAAAAGACAGAACGTAATAATTATCTAGAATAATAATTATTACGTTCTTTACAGGGAGCTGAATCATAACCATAACATAAGATTTGATTTTTTTACTTGGCAAATAAAAGGTTACGTAAAACAATCAATTAAATTAAGCCATGATCAAATAAAGATTCAGCTTTAACTGTTAGATATTCTATGGCGTAATGAATGTGGTTTTGATTACTCTTTAAACTGCGAATGCAACACATACTTTAGGTCCGGCAATAAATAATGAATGGAATAATATCTCCCAACATACCGAAACTCGCGGTAGTTTATGTAAGAATTACTATAATAAATTTTTCTATGCTTGATGAATATATGGAGCAGGAGGAATCTTAGCCGTTTGCGTTGAACTCAAATTTTTTTCTTTTCTTATGTACACACTCCCTCACACAATAATTAATGGTATAAATCTTCTGGTAACGTATTTGATAGGGCACCCTTTCACCTACAATGGGGCCCGTCCAAACGACTTCCCATGAGGGTCCCTTTCGATTTACTCATACTCAACTGAATAACATCAGTTGAACCTGTTTGTTTTTAATAAAAAGTGATACGATTCTTATAAGAATCTCTATCATAGAATCTAATAAAACGTCGAGTCATCATGTTTTTGAGATGCCGGGTGCCACGATCAAATGAAGGTTCAATTCTTTCTCTTTCTGTACCACTCATTCCCGGATGATTATCCGTGTTCTTCACGAATGATGATGCGTGCGTCTATTTTGTCTCGAGTCGTTTGAAGCATTTTTGTTCTTACGACTGTCACACAAAATCCGTGATTCTCTATTAATAGTTTCAACTTCTATATAGTTTTTGTCTATATTCATATTTGTATCATCTTCTTTTTCATAAATTTTGATAGTTATAGAGTTTATAATTGATTCATCTAATCTGCGCTTATTTTCAAACCAATTTTTTGAAGACTCTCCAACAATAAAAATATATATTCACACTTTGCAAGTTTTTCTATCTCTCCCATTAAAAAGCTCGACTATACAAATGCAAAATTCTAATATTCTGATCTAACAGAAAAATAGGATTTTGCATTATTAATCCGAGATAGAATGATTCGATACAAAAACGTAATTATTATTATTATTATTAAATTGGATGCTTGCTTGAATGGTAATCACTTATCTTTTATGATTGATGGTACGATAGAACCCTTTCCCGGTTATCCAATGGAATTCATTCAGATTGGAAAAACAATTTGAATAAGGAAAAACTATGATTTTTTGGTTAGAAAAAAATTCTATGTTCCAATATCGAATATAGAAATAGTATATACATATTCTTTTTCGGTCCCCTAGAACCCGTTTGAACCCTTGACTTCATCGTTCAGAACCATGGGCTCGGATCCACGAGCTGCAAACCCTATTGAAATGGGATGGAATCTTGACTGAAAAACTCAGTTTTTTAGTGATTCTCCTAAGATAAGATTCGGTTATTTTTTTTTTTATCCTTTAAAGAGGAAGAATATGTTTTTCTTTCACCTTAATCTCTTTCCAAAGATTAGGGTGAAAGAAAAATGAATCAACTAGTGAAACTAACTAAATTACAGTGTGTCAATCGTCTCAAATTCAAACTTGATTTCTTTCCATACTTCGCAAGCAGCAGCTAGTTCAGGACTCCATTTACAAGCTTCGCGAATAACCTCATTACCTTCACGAGCAAGATCACGTCCTTCGTTACGAGCTTGTACACAAGCTTCTGAAGCAACTCGGTTAGCTACTGCACCTGGTGCATTCCCCCAGGGGTGTCCCAAAGTTCCACCACCGAATTGTAATACAGAATCATCTCCAAAGATTTCGGTCAGAGCGGGCATATGCCAAACGTGAATACCCCCTGAAGCTACAGGCAAAACACCAGGCATAGATACCCAATCTTGGGTAAAATAAATACCACGGCTTCGGTCTTTTTCAATGTAGTCGTCACGAAGTAGATCAACAAAACCTAAAGTTACTTCACGTTCCCCTTCAAGTTTACCCACCACAGTACCGGAGTGAATGTGATCCCCACCGGACATACGCAATGCTTTAGCTAATACACGGAAGTGAATACCATGGTTTCTCTGTCTGTCAATAACAGCATGCATTGCACGGTGAATGTGAAGGAGTAGACCATTGTCCCGACAATAATGGGCTAAACTAGTATTTGCAGTAAAACCTCCTGTCAAATAGTCATGCATGACAATAGGCACTCCCAATTCTCTAGCGAATACCACCCTTTTCATCATTTCCTCACATGTACCTGCAGTAGCATTCAGGTAATGACCCTTAATCTCACCCGTTTCCGCTTGAGATTTATTAATAGCTTCTGCTACGAATAAGAAACGGTCTCTCCAACGCATAAACGGTTGAGAATTTACGTTTTCATCATCTTTAGTAAAATCAAGTCCACCACGAAGACATTCATACACTGCTCTACCATAGTTTTTAGCGGATAAACCTAATTTCGGTTTAATAGTACATCCCAATAAAGGACGACCATATTTGTTCAATTTATCTCTTTCAACTTGGATACCGTGAGGTGGACCTTGGAAGGTTTTGGAATATGCAGGAGGAATTCGCAAATCTTCCAAACGTAGAGCTCGTAAGGCTTTAAATCCAAATACATTACCTACAATGGAAGTGAACATGTTAGTAACAGAACCTTCCTCGAACAGATCCAAAGGATAAGCTACATAGGCAATATATTGATTTTCTTCTCCAGCAACGGGTTCGATGTCATAGCATCGACCTTTGTAACGGTCAAGGCTAGTAAGTCCATCGGTCCAGACAGTGGTCCATGTACCGGTGGAAGATTCAGCAGCTACTGCGGCTCCTGCTTCCTCAGGTGGTACTCCGGGTTGGGGAGTCATTCGGAATGCTGCCAGAATATCGGTGTCTTTGGTCTTATAATCAGGAGTATAATAAGTTAATCTGTAATCTTTAACGCCAGCTTTGAATCCAACACTTGCTTTAGTCTCCGTTTGTGGTGACATGGGTCCCTCCCTACAATTCAATTGATAACTCTTGCAAGGATAAGGTCTGCTCGACAAATACTCAAAATTTTTGCAAGACGATGAATAGAATATCCGTCCTACTATACTTGCCTATCTTCGGGCGGAGATACTTCCCCGATGGTGAAACACTACCATTGTATATTATTCTTGATATGTGATGCAACCTAGTTGCTTTAATATTAGTGAGATCTTAGTATTAGTAAGTCTTTTTTTTTTTTCTTCTTCTTCGAACAAAGCTGAAACATTTGTTTCCAAACAAATATTTGCGTAGAGTAGATATCAATTACTTTTTGAGGAGAGAGAATGAAAGGAGAATCCTTTCTGCACCACTTACACCAATGATATACCCCCGGAAACAAAGGATAATGCCCAATTAATTTATTATTCATAACCTGGAAGAAAATACTTTTGATATAGGAGGTACAGATTCTGTTCAAGTTTCTTCCTGAGTCTTACCCAGATTGACCCGGAACCTCTTAAGTGTTAAACTGGTTGGTTGATGAGAATAGAAAGAAATTAAAGTATTCAATTTTCAAATGAGAAAAAAAAAAAAANGAAAAGAGCTAATTAGTATTCATGATCTAAATTCCCATTCTACATAGAATTCCGTGAAAGTCCTTCATTTTCACCTAAGAATAGAATAGAATAGAAAGAACTCTCTTACACATATTGGGAGTATGAGCTAGAATAGAAATTGACTAATTTATATTGAATGTGAATAGGTAAGGCGAGATGTAAGTGTAACTTTATTCATTCATTATTAACCGATCGACTTGATACCAAGGATCTTTATCAGTAAAATCAGCAAAAAAATTTAATACTATTGGAATCTCATGAAAAAAAATCCTCTTGCTCTTGGGGTTTCCGCACTTGTTGACAGGAATGTAGGACACATTACTCAGATTATTGGTCCAGTCTTAGATGTGGTTTTTCCTCCAGGTAAGATGCCCAATATTTATAACCCTTCAATAGTCAAAGGCCGAAATCCGGCTGGTCAAGAGATTAGTGTTACTTGTGAAGTACAACAATTATTGGGAAATAATAAGGTTAGAACTGTAGCTATGAGTGCTACGGATGGTCTAACTAGAGGAATGGAAGTTATTGACACAGGAGCCCCTCTAAGTGTGCCAGTTGGTGAAGCTACTCTTGGACGAATCTTTAATGTTCTTGGAGAACCCGTTGATAATTCAGGTTCCGTAGATGCTAGCACAACATTTCCTATTCATAGACCTGCTCCAGCCTTTACACAGTTAGATACTAAATTATCAATTTTTGAAACAGGAATTAAAGTAGTAGATCTTTTAGCTCCTTACCGTCGTGGAGGAAAGATTGGATTATTTGGAGGAGCTGGGGTGGGAAAAACAGTACTAATCATGGAACTGATCAACAACATTGCTAAGGCTCATGGAGGTGTATCCGTATTTGCTGGAGTGGGAGAACGTACCCGCGAAGGGAATGACCTCTACATGGAAATGAAAGAATCAAAGGTGATTAATGAACAAAACATTTCAGAGTCAAAAGTAGCCTTAGTTTATGGTCAGATGAATGAATCACCAGGAGCTCGTATGAGAGTTGGTTTAACCGCTCTAACCATGGCCGAATATTTTCGAGATGTTAATAAGCAAGACGTACTTCTATTCATTGACAATATCTTTCGTTTCGTTCAAGCAGGATCTGAAGTTTCTGCTTTATTAGGTAGAATGCCTTCTGCTGTGGGCTACCAACCAACTCTCAGCACAGAAATGGGTTCTTTGCAAGAAAGAATTACTTCCACAAAGGAGGGATCTATAACCTCCATCCAGGCAGTTTATGTACCTGCGGACGATTTGACTGACCCTGCCCCTGCTACAACATTTGCACACCTAGATGCTACTACTGTACTATCGAGAGGATTAGCTGCCAAAGGCATTTATCCGGCTGTAGATCCTTTAGATTCAACTTCTACTATGCTTCAACCTTGGATTGTGGGCGAACAACATTACGAAACTGCGCAGGGAGTTAAGCAAACTTTACAACGTTATAAAGAACTTCAAGACATTATAGCTATTCTTGGACTCGATGAATTATCGGAGGAGGATCGTTTAACTGTAGCAAGGGCACGAAAGATCGAACGTTTCTTATCACAACCTTTTTTTGTAGCAGAGGTCTTTACTGGTTCTCCGGGAAAATATGTTACTCTCGTAGAAACGATCAAAGGGTTCCAAATGATCCTTTCCGGAGAATTGGATGGTCTCCCCGAACAAGCTTTTTATTTGGTAGGTAATATTGATGAAGCTACCGCGAAGGCTGCAACCTTACAAGCATTTGGAGAGTGAAGAAAATGACCCTAAATCTTCGTGTAATGGCTCCTAATCGAACTGTCCGGAATTCAGAAGTTCAAGAGATCATTCTATCTACCAATAGTGGTCAAATTGGCGTATTACCTAATCACGCTCCACTTCTTACAGCTTTGGATATAGGAATTATGAAAGTACGTCTCAATGGGCAATGGTCTACTATGGCGTTAATGGGCGGGTTTGCTATGATGGACAATAATCAAATAACTATATTGGTAAATGAGGCGGAAGAAGCTACAGAGATCGATCCTGAAGAGGCTCGAGAGGCTTTCCAAAAAGCTCAGACTGACCTGGCTCAGGTTGAAGGTAGAAAACAAACTATTGAGGCTAATTTGGCGTCCAAAAGAGCTAAAGCACGGTTAGAAGCTATCAATACTACTTTTTCTTCTGCTTCTAATTAAACTATTCTTTAGTAAGTTTAAATTATTTTTTAGTAAGTAACGGAGAGAAATGGATTTCCAAAAACAAAACCTTTCTCTTTTTACTAAAAATTACTTTTTTACTAAGAGATTGATTATTAAAACTTATTAGATTCTATTGAAGGATCAATAGAATCTAATAAGTTTTACCTACTATTGGATTTGAACCAATGACTCTCGCCGTATGAAAGCGATACTCTAACCGCTGAGTTAAGTAGGTCATCTTCATTGTAACCATTGTTGCACCTATAAGCAACACGGTTTTGGCAATAATCCAATAAGATTTGTTAAAGCATTTTATATGATGCAATATCCACCTTGACAGAAGTTAATAGATAAAGTTATTATCTGAATGGAAGAAAAGGGCTATAGCTCAGCGGTAGAGCGCCTCGTTTACACGTGCGCCAATGCCTCTCAAAAAATGTTTATCGATTCATTCGATTCACATAAGAGATCTTATGTGAAATATCTATGTCTTACTCCATCGATCCAGGAGAACAGTAGCATGACAAAAAATTGGGATTGAAGTTTATCACTTAGATTCACAATTTAGTTAATGTTGATATGGTAAAATCCTATTTTATTCAATGCTAAGCATGATGGGGACAATACGAGGACCCCAAGATATTCTATTTTCGTTCTATGAACTTAAAGGTGTATAGAGTCTCATACTCTTTCCTCGAACAATAGAAACTCTTTTTGAGTAAATCAAATCCATGCTGGGAAATCAGGCAGACCCACGTCAACATGATAAACTTTTTGAAAGACTTTGGGATTGCTTTGGGAAATTTCTTTAAGCACACGGAGCCATCCTGTTATCTCTTTTTGGAAGAAGAAAGGATGGCAGACCAACTAATCCCTTCCTTGGTTGATGGAAGAGCCCAATGCGAGAAAGATGCATGTTGGGTTCCAAAAGCAGTTCAAAGCATATTCTCTAGGAAGAACAAGATTGAGCTGTTTCACCGAGAATGTCTACGGTTCGAATCCGTATAGCCCTACACCCTCTCTCCACTAGGTTCGGTATGGTACCTATAACCCATTATGTAAGTGGTAATTCTTCCCGACCTCCATAATATACCCAATTATTTCACAGTTATAGAAATTTCTATAAATTTAAATTAATAGGAATTTCTAGTTGGGGAGAAGGGAAGGAGAGAATCGTTAGAAATACCGAAGCAGTTTTTCCTTCTCCATCAAATTTGATCCGAGGTATTTTTTTTTTTTTTTTTCTCGGGTAATGAATAATAGGATAATAAGACTCTCTTTGTTCTAAAAGACCTAAATCAATCAAAGATTTAGTTTTTTCGGTAAGGATAAGGAATATTAGATTATTTCTCAACGATCTTTACAGTATAAATCATAGCCATTTTTGAATCGAATGGTTGTGGCCGAGTCGCGTGGTTAACCAATAAAAGAAGGTATGTATATGAATATCTTTCAACCTTTCTCTATTTTTCCCCAATGTTAAAACCTCATGATGAATATAATATGTCGAAGAAGCAGCTTAACAGGTACGTATAGGGAAATGTCCTGCCAACATCACTGATCCCGTTGTTCATTCCATTCAGCGCCAAAAGCTCTTGGAAAGGCAAATTTGCGCAATACCGGATCGTTACCACACAAAAAAAAAGTCGCCTCTTCATTTATTTCATTAATTGTTCGGTATGGTAAGTTGCGAAACAATTACACTTGCGCGGGGCGCCGTCAAGAATATCACAAAGATACGCATAGGTCAGGTAAACTATTGAAGTAAATGAAAATTAAATAAATAGATTGATCGATAGAATTTTCGTATTCTATATGCTGCATGGTCCCACTCGATTAATGATCAATAAAATTTAAACAAGGGGATATATATATAATATATATGTATAGTAAATACTCCGTTTATTCATTCTTCGATAGGGATAGGGATTCAATCGATAGAATCAACAATCCCATATAGTTCTATTTCACGGGAGTGTGTTCATGTTCTCAATCCCGAAATACAATTTTTTCTTGCTATTTTTACCAATAGCTAGCCTGATTCCCCTGGTAGCTTTTCCAATTTCCGGTGCTTTAGCACCTGTTAGTAAAGGACCAGAAAAGTTTATTAGTTACGAATCAGGTATAGAACCTATGGGAGATGCTCGGATCCAATTCCAGATTCGTTATTATATGTTTGCTCCAGTTCCTGTTACTCCCGATGTTGAAACAGTTTTCCCTTATCCATGGGCTATGAGTTTTCGCGAATTGGGTATACCTGCTTTCATCGAAGCTTTAATTCCTGTTATTATTTCAATCGTTGGTTCGGTTTATGCACGGCGGAGAGGAGCATCGGAATGGTCTTAAACTACAAATATTTTAGCTGTGAAAATAAGATTGATAATTTTATAAAGCCAGTGATAAATTCAATAGATTCATCTTTACTTGATCGGACAACTCCAAATTCGATTGTCTTAACTACTTTTAATGATCTTCCGAATCGGGCTAGGCTTTCCAGTTTATGGCCACTTCCCTATGGTACCAGTTGTTGTTTTATCGAATCCGCCCCGTTAATTGGTTCACGATTTGATTCCGATCGCTATGGTCTGGTGCCAAGATCCAGTCCCAGACAAGCTGACCTCATAATAACGGCTGGCACCGTGACCATGAAAATGGCTCCTTCTTTAGTAAGGTTGTATGAACAAATGCCCGAGCCCAAATATGTAATTGCTATGGGAGCATGTACCATTACGGGAGGTATGTCCAGTACAGATTCTTACAGCACTGTTCGCGGAGTAGATAAATTAATTCCCGTAGATGTTTATTTACCGGGTTGCCCACCAAAACCAGAGGCTATTATAGATGCTATAGTGAAACTTCGTAAAAGGGTAGCTCGGGAAACGCATGAATATGAAACTAAGCTTGAACAAGGAAATAGATTCTTTACTTCAGATCATCAGTTTGAATTTATATCCAATATTCGTACTGGGGAATATAATCAACGGTTACTTCGTCAGTTTCCCGAAACTCAATTGGACCCTTTTTCAGAAATACCTCCCGAAACAACTGGAATACAAGAGTTAAGTATCTTTCCAAGGATTAATGAATAAGAGAGGGATCTGATACGAAAGAACGAGCCATCAAAATTTTTACTTTAATTAATACGTTGGATTTTTCTACAAATACTTCTACAGATAATGAAATGTACGGCCGATTATCAGCTTGGCTAACCAAACATAGGTTAGCTCATAGATCCTTGGGTTTCGATTACCAAGGCATAGAGACTTCACAAATAAAATCCGAGGATTGGCCTTCTGTAGCTGTCGCTCCATACGTTTATGGTTCCAATTATCCTCGTTCTCAGTGCGCTTATGATGTGGCTCCAGGGGGGCTATTGGCTAGTGTATATCACCCAACGAGAGTACAAGATGATGCAGATCAACCCGAAGAATTATGTACAAAAGTTTCTATTTCGAGAGAAGACCCTAGAATTCCCTCTGTCTTCTGGATCCGGAAAAGTGCCGATTTCCAGGAACGGGAATCGTATGATATGCTGGGAATTATTCATGAAAGTCATCCACGTCTTGAACGTATATTGATGCCTGATACCCGGATTGGTTGGCCTTTACGCAAGGATCATATTGTGCCTGATTTTTACGAGCCACAGGATTCTTTTTAGATAGAAATAATAAAGATTTTTGCAATGACTATTCTTCCGATTAATAATATCTTATTGTTTCTTAAATAGGATTATTTGAAGATCAGGAGGTTCTTGCTAGTAGCACGGCATGGTCCCATCCACTTGCAACAACAAAGACCTCCCTTCTTATATAAAGAGGATCTTGATTCATTTATGCATGATCAAAGATCACGCATTCTATGCAAAAAATAATATTTGACATATATTCATTCCGAAAAAAGATTCCATTTATTCAATAAAAACCTTATTTTTCCAATTGATCCCCAAGAAAAGGCGTTGAGATGGGATAGAGACACACACTGGGACTAGGAAGGAACGAAACATACGTACCGATGGATCCCTTCCCCATTAAAAAAAAAATGATCATACCTTCACGGTAGTGAAATTATCACTATTTATAGTATGCCAGGAACCAGATTTGAACTGGTGACACGAGGATTTTCAGTCCTCTGCTCTACCGACTGAGCTATCCCGGCTCCGCCCTTCCCCACCCTTCCGTCCGAAAGCTCATTTGTAACCAAGTGAATGAATCTTAAATCCCAACCTTAATCGGTTGGGGATTTTTATGCTCAAACCCCCCAAAAAAATCTTATCTATTATAGAGGGTGGGGAATTATAGTATAGATGGAAAAAGTAACTGATAAACAAATCTTTAATGGTTCGGTATAAGTTACTCTTCATCTACTCTCCATCATATTATTATTATTACATAAAATGTACTTTAATTGCAATCTTTTATTACACAAAATAGACTTTAATCGCAATCTTTTTAAACTTGTTTTTCAAATAAAAAGGGTTCGCCGGTTGGTTCTCGGTCGCCTCCTTATCCCATTCCGAATCCCATTATGAAATGAAAAATATGATACTGTTCAACTTTCTTTGTTGGCTATTCCCTACTATAGCTATGGGAATTTTTTCCACCGAAAGTATTAAATCCCAATATTGAATTGGATATTTAATTTGGAATAAATCAAACTTTCTCTGAGGATAGAGGGACTTGAACCCTCACGGCCTATAAAGCCAACGGATTTTCTCCTTACTACAATTCACATTGTTGCTGAGATTAGCATGTAAAATCGGACTCTATCTTTAACCTCGTCTAATCATCCACTATAAGATTGATCCGTTAGATATTAGATAATAGATATCTTTTAGAAAAATAAATATATTGAATGATGAATGACCCTCGAATTTTAAATCAACTTAAGCATCTTATTATTGATCAAACAATAACATGATCTGAGTATGATCTATGATAGTATCTTTCACTTCTTCCTCTTCAGGAATAGATGAAACATTATATCATATAATTCATATCTATATGATTTATTTCATAGATACGGTATTGAGGATCACTCGTTGGGATAGCTTCCATCGAGTCTCTGCACCTATCCCGTTCGTTCATGAAACGAAACAACGGAATTTGGCTCAGGATTGCCTATTGTTTCCACCGAGGTTTCCCTGAATCTGAAAGCTATCACTTAGTAAGTTCCTATACTAAGGCTCAATCCAATCAAGTCCGCAGCGTCTACCAATTCCGCCATACCCTCCTCCGTTCCGAAAGAATAAGAATGAAGCATATTCTATTCTATTCTATTCTATTCCATGTTTTATTTCTGTAGTTTCACCAAAACCTATTTATTGAACTATAAAGAAAAACATATCTTTCTATGTTTAATATTATTTACCATGACCAGAAATAATTATAGCCTTTTTCCAGTTTTCATGCAATGTTCGTTCCTACCTGAATCGAAAAAATAAAGATTTTTTTTATCCATATCAATTCAGATTTTATCATTGTCACAATTCTTTATATTCAGTTATGCTTAAATACAATCTGTGTTATTGAATTTGAAATACAATCTGTATTATTGAATTTGAATACAACCTATATCATTCGTTGAATTATGGAGGTTAAATAGCTTTTTATTATGGATATTATTTAAAAGTGTTTGTTCCTTTCTTTATAAAAACATAGCGTAATTCTTTTCTTTTTAATAAAGCCTGCTTAGCTCAGAGGTTAGAGTACCGCACTTGTAATATAATGGTCATCGGTTTGATTGACTCCGATAGCTGGCTCCTCCTTTGTCATTTCTCCCCGTCTCTCTCATTATTCTAATTATTCGGAAAAATAAAAGAATGGGGATGATTATTCATTTCTTTCCATTTGTTTGTTTATTGAATCTCTGTTAAGATATTCTCTAGATATGAGAGAGATCGATAATTGGATATGAAAAGAATAATTAGGGAATCGAGGAGAAACAAATTGGAATAATCTCTAATGAAAAGATTTGATTCTTTCCGGGAAAAAAAAAAGAAAGATTTCTTCAGATTAAACATTTGTTTCATCACCGGATAGTTTATGTATGCTATCACCCTTTCATCAATTTTTCTTGCAAAACAAGGAGTTCCTATGTCCCGTTACCGAGGACCCCGCGTAAAAATAATACGCCGTCTGGGGAGGTTACCAGGGCCAACTCAGAAAACGCACAAAAAAAAGCCTGATTTTATTAACAGATCTACTTCTAGTAAAAAAGCCTCTAAATATCGTGTTCGTTTGGAGGAGAAACAGAAGTTGCGTTTTCATTACGGATTAACCGAGCGACAATTACTTGAATATGTTCGTATTGCTAGGGGAGCCAAGGGCTCAACAGGCCAAGTATCATTACAATCACTCGAAATGCGTTCAGATAATATCATTCTTGGATTGGGTATGGCTCCTACCATTCCCGGAGCAAGACAAATGGTTAACCATAAACATATTCTGGTCAATTATTGTACAATAAACATACCAAGTTATCGTTGCAAACCCAAAGATATTATTACTATGAGGAATCGGCCAAAATCTCAAGCTATGATTACAAGAAATAGAGATTCCTCTCGTAAATATAAAAAACCGAATCATTCGACTTTCCATTCATCACAAAATATAGGATTAGTTAATCAGATAATAGATCGTGAATGGATTGATTCAAAAATTAAGGAATTGCTAGTTGTGGAATATCATTCTCGTCAAGCTTAAAAAAAAAAAAAAAAAATGCTTGATGTTTTTATGGTTTTTATAGGTTTTTATAGAGAATATTCGGGTTTCCAATGGTAATTCTTCAGATAAAAAAAATTGCTTTATGGGGATTCGGATCTCTTTTTATTGCTCCCATACCATATGTTTTGTTTGTTCTACCACGAATCAATTACTAATCAAAGTTCCATTATCTGCTATATATTATGGATCGAATTAGAGATATTCCTGCATAGTTATTCTATCCAAATAATGATATAAAACACAATTCAAAAAGATTTTTGTATTATTAATAAATAATGTATCTCAAAGAATCGAGGTGTGAATACGGAAAGAGAGGGATTCGAACCCTCGGTAAGCAAAAGCCTACATAGCATTTCCAATGCTACACCTTAAACCACTCGGCCATCTTTCCTTTTCCTATGGTACTTCTCCAGTTTAATCCATATCTTTATAAGATAACAAGATCCTTTTAGTAATTGTTATTATTGGGGTAGAATCAGTTCTATTCTATATTTGTCCCGATTCCCCGGAACAAGATAAAAACGAAAGAATTTTAAAATTCAAGAAACATCTGAAAAGACGAATAACCCCTCCTAAATATCAATGATACATTTCAAAAATTTAACCTCTTCGGAACTTAGATCTCTAAAAAACAAAAGCAGATTCTATTTGATATTATATGTATATGTATGTGTCATTATTAATAATGACACATATATATTATTCTTTTTATTCCTTCCTAGTTCCCCAGCCCGTCTAGGAAAAAGAAGGAACATGATTATTCGAGGATCATCACAAATACTGAAAACAATAAATTTGTGATAGAGTTGTACAAAAAAAGGTTATTTATATTGATGATTCTACCTTTCAGTCAGAATTGCTTATGAACTAATGAAATTAAAATTGAATTTTATAATTCTTTGCTTTCTCCGGAAAAGAATCTTTTTCTGGTTATTGAATAATGATTCGAGAATCTTTCGTAAGGGGATTGGATTGAGATGCCTTTACACACTCACTCCCAATCTCGAGTAAAATAAAAAGATGTTAATGATTTTTCATAATATAATGAAAGCTCATTTATGGATCTATCCTCAAAAAAAAAAATGGTGAAAGATTAACGGAATTATAACTGACTATGCCTAGATCCCAGAGAAACGATAATTTTATTGATAAGACTTCTACAATTGTAGCAGATATTCTGTTGCGGGTAATTCCAACTACCCGAAGGGAAAAAGAAGCATCTACTTATTACAGAGATGGTGTGATTCGATTCTTGATTCCGGGAACATATGAAACTTACGCTTAGTGAAGGTGAGTTTCAGGAATATAATGAGACAATTCCTTCCACCGTGTATCCTCGGTTGATGCAGCCCTAGATACTTCAATTTCCTATGAATTATGGTATTGAGCAAGGGGTTGAACCCATGAAAAAAAAAAAAAAAAAAANTAGACTTTGAAAAAGAAAGTAAGTTTTTATTCCATGGACATGCATAGGGGAGAAGCACTACGTGTAGGAATCGGCAACACAAAGGCTTCGTTATAGTTCATACAAATTATCCGCTTTCCGAAGCTGATAAAGAATTTGTGGTTGGGACAACGAACTTCCATCTCGTTTGTATTCTGGATACCCATATAACCATCGAAGGTTGCCGAAGTAGCGAACCCCTGGAAAATACGAAGCGTTGAGAACGAAGAAATTGTTAAAGTTTATATTTCTAACAACAGAAATTAATCCTTGCAAGAAGGATGGCTAGAGATAAATTATGGAGACACTAGCCCCTGCCAGTTTATGATGTTGGGTAAGAATCTTTTTGATTCTATAGAGCATTCCCCTTCTTGTACACCATACAGGAGAAGCCGTACGAGGTGAAAATCTCACGTACGGTTTTGAAACGGGGCTCAGTTTCCTCGAGCAACCGTAACGAATGTCAGCTCAATCTGAAGGAGAATATGCGGAAGCCTTACAAAATTATTACGAAGCCATGCGCCTAGAAATTGATCCTTATGATCGAAGTTACATACCGTATAATATAGGGCTTATTCACACAAGTAATGGAGAACATACGAGGGCTTTAGAATATTATTTCCAAGCATTAGAACGAAATCCATCCTTGCCACAAGCTTTCAATAATATGGCTGTGATCTGTCATTACGTGCGACTATCTATACTACAGAATTTGCTGGTTGAGAACTACCGGGAATGAACAAAGGGTGGTTTCTACATATTCACTATTATTAAGTAATAGTTTTTATTAGCTGTAGAAAGGAAATCCTCATGGAAGCCCGGACATGGGGAAATGAATGAAGCCTATACTATATGCTCTACGGATAAGATGATTCAATTGATAAAGAAAGCGTCGCAAAGATCGATTATCGGAAGCTTGGGCTGATACGACAGAATCTGCTTACTTACAAAAAAGTATAGTATAAAATCAACTTGTGTAATAGAGCCGATTTAATGAGCGAGCAGCGGTGTAGCATCGAATCCTAAGGAAAAAAAAAAAAAAAACACTTTTCAATAAATTAAAATTTTCGATCGAGTATTTTTTAAAAAAAAGAATCTCTTGGAGTAAGATAGTTACCATTCGAAAAAAAAAATTACATCTCTAAAAAAAAAAAGAGAGAGATGTTTTTTGGATTCAATTCCCGTTCTTGGTAGGAGAAGGGATAAGATTTGGTTCCCCTGTTCGGGGTTCAATCCCAAACATACTTCACCAACTATTCCGGCTTCTTTTTTGAGTACATAAATCCATAGCATAGTTTGCAAATAAATTTTCTTTGATTTATTTCATCATTTATGTATGTACGTAAAAGGGAAACTGAATAATATTTGATGGAGCCGTATGAGGTAGGAAACCCTCAAGTACGGTTCTAAGGGAGGGAACCTTTTTGGAGTTGACTGACCTATCCCGACCGAGGAGAGCAAGCCATTCAGCAAGGGGATTTTGAGACTTCTGAAGCTTGGTTCGACAAAGCTGCTGATTACTGGGAACAAGCTATATCACTTGCTCCAAGCAATTACATTGAAGCACAGAATTGGTTGAAAATTGCAGGACGTCTTAAAGATTCATAACATACATTTATAATTGATCCTTCCATATTCTCGGCTTTTTATATTATATGGGATTTGAAGGAACGGTTATAATTGTATCCCATCTAGTAGTCGAATTAGATTCTTTTTTTTTTTTATTATCCCCTCCCCTTATAGCCTCTTCCTTTACAACCCTTTCGTTGTAGGAATAAATTAAGCATTCATAGAAAAAGTAAGATTATCTATGTATGCTTAATAGGTTCCTATTCGGAGGAATGAGAAGAAATCTAACAAAAGATAGAAACGTTTTCAACCATTTCATTTATGGATAACCAACCATATCTGGTCATTATTGTGGAATAACTAAGTATAACCAATCATTATCGGATAATACATTATGTATACATAATATATTTACGTCTTTTCCGTATCATATTACGATATATTCATATTTATTGTTTGCTTTACGAGATACAAGCTAGGCTGTATACATTGTATATGCATATACAATGTAGGCTGGGTAAAGACTTATCAAAACTGATCTTATATAATGATATAGTTATTGTAATAATACAATTGTGAGCTAAGGAAGAACTCAATCAAATAGTGGTCCATTAAGCACCTTCGAGGTGTGTCATAATAAAATTGAATACCTGCCCTAGGTAGCTTCTGTATCATAGTCGTCCCAGTTATAAACCGGTAAAGAAAAAAGTTTGGAGAATCTATAGCTTTCAGAAGTTCACCAATTACTCTTGGCGGGTTTCCCCCGTGTCCTATCCGGAAAGAGGAGAACTTCGATGACTATCCGTTCACCGGAACCAGAAGTCAAAATTACGGTAGAAAGGGATCCTATAAAAACCTCTTTTGAGAAATGGGCTAAACCTGGGCATTTCTTAAAGACTCTGGCTAAGGGCCCTAATACTACCACTTGGATTTGGAACCTACATGCCGATGCTCATGATTTTGACAGTCATACCAATGATTTGGAAGATATTTCTCGCAAAGTCTTTAGTGCTCACTTTGGGCAATTAGCCATCATTCTCGTTTGGCTAAGCGGTATGTACTTCCATGGGGCTCGTTTCTCCAATTATGAAGCGTGGCTTAGTGATCCTACTCACATTAAACCTAGTGCTCAGGTTGTTTGGCCAATAGTGGGTCAGGAGATTCTAAATGGAGATGTAGGTGGAGGTTTTCGGGGAATACAAATAACCTCTGGCTTTTTCCAAATTTGGCGAGCCTCTGGAATAACTAGTGAATTACAACTGTACTCTACTGCAATAGGTGGATTGGTTCTCGCAGCGTTAATGCTCTTTGCTGGTTGGTTTCACTACCACAAAGCTGCTCCCAAATTGACCTGGTTCCAAGATGTAGAATCTATGTTGAATCATCATCTGGCAGGACTCTTAGGATTAGGTTCTCTATCCTGGGCAGGACACCAAGTACACGTCTCTCTACCTATTAACCAACTTTTAGACGCTGGAGTAGATGCTAAAGAAATCCCTCTTCCTCATGAATTCATTCTAAATCGTGATCTTTTAGCTCAACTTTATCCAAGTTTCGCTAAAGGGCTAACCCCATTCTTTACCCTAAATTGGTCAGAATATTCGGATTTTTTAACTTTTCGTGGAGGACTAAATCCAATAACGGGGGGGTTGTGGCTGACCGATACTGCCCATCATCATTTAGCTATTGCAGTTGTTTTTCTTATAGCCGGTCATATGTATAGAACTAATTGGGCCATTGGTCATAGCCTGGAGCAGATTCTAGAAGCTCATAAAGGTCCATTTACAGGTGAAGGGCATAAGGGCCTTTATGATATTCTAACCACCTCATGGCATGCTCAATTGGCTCTCAACCTAGCTATGCTAGGTTCTTTAACAATTGTGGTAGCTCATCACATGTATTCCATGCCTCCTTATCCATACCTGGCTACTGACTATGGTACTCAACTTTCTTTGTTCACACATCACATGTGGATTGGTGGATTTCTCATAGTTGGAGCTGCTGCACATGCAGCCATCTTCACGGTAAGGGACTACGATCCAACCACTCAATACAACAATTTATTAGATCGTGTTCTTAGACACCGCGATGCAATAGTATCACATCTCAACTGGGCATGTATCTTCCTAGGGTTCCACAGCTTCGGCTTATATATCCATAATGACACCATGAGTGCTTTAGGACGTCCCCAAGACATGTTCTCAGATACTGCTATACAATTACAACCTGTATTTGCCCAATGGGTACAAAATACCCATGCTCTAGCACCTAGTTTAACGGCTCCCAATTCAGCAGCAAGCACCAGCTTAACCTGGGGAGGTGGTGACTTAGTAGCAGTGGGTGGCAAGGTGGCTTTGTTACCAATTCCGTTAGGAACCGCAGACTTTTTGGTACATCACATTCATGCATTTACTATCCATGTAACTGTATTGATCCTACTTAAAGGTGTTTTATTTGCTCGCAGTTCTCGTTTAATACCCGATAAAGCTAATCTTGGTTTTCGTTTTCCCTGCGATGGACCCGGAAGGGGAGGAACGTGTCAAGTATCTGCTTGGGATCATGTTTTCCTAGGTTTATTTTGGATGTATAACTCAATCTCAGTGGTAATATTTCACTTTAGCTGGAAAATGCAATCTGATGTTTGGGGTAGTATAAGTGACCAAGGGATAGTGACTCATATTACAGGAGGAAACTTTGCACAAAGTTCAATTACCATTAATGGATGGCTTCGCGACTTTTTATGGGCACAGGCCTCTCAAGTAATCCAATCCTATGGTTCCTCGTCATCTGCATATGGTCTTCTATTCTTGGGTGCTCACTTTGTCTGGGCTTTCAGTCTAATGTTCTTATTTAGTGGTCGTGGATACTGGCAAGAACTCATCGAATCTATCGTTTGGGCTCACAACAAATTAAAAGTTGCTCCTGCTATCCAGCCTAGAGCCTTAAGCATTGTACAAGGCCGTGCTGTGGGGGTAGCTCATTACCTCCTGGGTGGAATTGCCACGACATGGGCATTCTTCCTAGCAAGAATCATTGCAGTAGGATAATGGCTAGGAGGATCCGAAAAGCATTATGGCATCAAGATTTCCGAAATTCAGCCGGGGCCTATCCCAAGACCCAACTACTCGTCGTATTTGGTTCGGTATTGCTACCGCACATGACTTCGAGAGCCATGATGATATTACTGAAGAGCGTCTTTACCAAAAAATTTTTGCTTCTCACTTTGGTCAGTTAGCAATAATCTTCTTGTGGACCTCCGGTAATTTATTCCATGTAGCTTGGCAAGGTAATTTCGAAGCATGGGTACAAGATCCTTTACATACAAGACCTATTGCTCATACAATATGGGACCCTCATTTCGGTCAACCAGCTGTAGAAGCGTTTACTCGAGGAGGGGCTCCAGGCTCAGTCAATATTGCTTATTCCGGCGTTTATCAATGGTGGTACACGATTGGCTTGCGTACTAATCAGGATCTTTATACTGGAGCTCCCTTTTTGCTAATTCTCTCTGCTCTTTCTTTGATAGCGGGTTGGTTGCATTTACAACCTAAATGGAAACCAAGTGTCTCGTGGTTCAAAAATGCTGAATCTCGTCTCAATCATCATTTGTCAGGACTCTTTGGAGTAAGTTCTTTGGCTTGGACGGGGCATCTAGTTCATGTTGCCATTCCCGAATCAAGAGGTGAGCACGTAAGATGGGATAATTTACTGACCGCATTACCACACCCTCAAGGTTTAGGGCCTCTCTTCGTGGGGCAGTGGAGCGTTTATGCTCAAAATGCTGATTCTGGTAGTCATTTATTTGGTACTTCCCAAGGAGCAGGTACTGCTATTCTAACCTTCCTTGGAGGATTTCATCCGCAAACTCAAAGTTTATGGTTGACTGATATTGCTCATCATCATTTAGCTATTGCCTTTGTTTTCCTCGTAGCCGGTCATATGTACAGAACTAACTTTGGAGTTGGACATAGTATAAAGGAGATTCTAGAAGTACATACTCCTCCGAGAGGCCGATTGGGACGTGGACATAAGGGCCTTTACGACACAATCAATAATTCTCTCCACTTTCAATTAGGTCTTGCTTTAGCTTCTCTGGGAGTTATTACTTCTTTAGTGGCTCAACATATGTATTCCTTACCTGCTTATGCATTCATAGCACAAGACTTCACTACTCAAGCTGCATTATATACTCATCATCAGTACATTGCTGGGTTTATTATGACGGGTGCGTTTGCTCATGGAGCCATATTCTTTATTAGGGATTACAATCCGGAACAGAATAAGGGTAATGTATTGGCGAGAATGTTGGAACATAAAGAAGCTATCATATCTCATCTAAGTTGGGCTAGTTTATTCCTGGGTTTTCATACCTTGGGACTCTATGTCCATAACGATGTTATGCTTGCTTTTGGTACTCCGGAGAAACAAATCTTGATTGAACCCGTATTCGCTCAATGGATCCAATCCACTCATGGCAAAGCTTTATATGGTTTTGATGTACTCCTATCCTCGGCAAATAGTCCAGCGTTTAATGCTGGTCAAAGCATCTGGTTACCCGGTTGGTTGGATGCTATTAATAATAATAGTAACTCGCTATTTCTAACCATAGGTCCCGGAGATTTTTTGGTTCATCATGCCATTGCTTTGGGTTTACACACAACCACGTTGATCCTAGTAAAAGGTGCTTTAGATGCACGTGGCTCCAAGCTAATGCCAGACAAAAAAGAATTTGGTTATAGTTTTCCATGCGATGGTCCGGGACGAGGTGGGACTTGTGATATTTCAGCTTGGGATGCTTTTTATTTGGCAGTCTTTTGGATGTTAAATACTATTGGATGGGTTACATTCTATTGGCATTGGAAGCATATTACCTTATGGCAGGGAAATGTAGCTCAATTCAACGAATCTTCTACTTATTTAATGGGATGGTTAAGAGATTACTTGTGGTTAAATTCCTCGCAACTTATTAATGGATACAATCCATTTGGTATGAACAGTTTATCCGTTTGGGCATGGATGTTCCTATTTGGGCATCTCGTTTGGGCTACTGGATTCATGTTTCTTATCTCTTGGCGTGGATACTGGCAGGAACTTATTGAGACTCTAGCATGGGCTCATGAACGTACACCTCTAGCTAATTTGGTGCGCTGGAGGGATAAGCCAGTGGCTCTTTCTATTGTTCAAGCAAGATTAGTTGGATTAGCTCATTTTTCTGTGGGTTATATATTTACTTATGCGGCTTTCCTAATTGCTTCTACATCAGGCAAATTTGGCTAGTCATCATCTCTAGTAAGATCAGAATTATTGAATTAAGCCTACCCTTGGATCGGGACTGACTAGACTTAGACTAATGGTAGGCCTAATTCCATTCCACTGAATGAAATAGTTAGGAGTGAAAGAAGAAGTAGAGAAAGAGATGAATCCTCTTTCATTCCAAAATTTGACATAAAAATGTTATTTATTATTAATTGAACCACTATGGCAAGAAAGAGTCTTATCCAGAGGGAGGAAAAGAGGCAAAAGTTGGAACAAAAATACCATTCTATTCGTCAATCTTTAAAAGAGAGGATGAGTAAGGTTTTCTCATTAGATGAAAAATGGGAAATTCATAGAGAATTACAATCCTTACCACGTAATAGTGCACCTACACGTCTTCATCGTCGTTGTTTCCTAACTGGAAGACCTAGAGCTAATTATCGAGACTTTGGTTTATCTAGGCACGTGCTTCGTGAGATGGCTCATGCATGTTTGTTGCCCGGAGTAACAAAATCTAGTTGGTAAAGAAGAAAAAATTCGGAAAGATTGGATATGAATGCAATTGAGAATAATCCCTAAAAGGGAAATTCTTGATGTTCGAATATTATTTGTCCAGTGAATCATGTTTATATATTAATTAATAATAATAATAATAATATATATAATATATATATAAATTGCGCGGGGTAGAGCAGCCTGGTAGCTCGCAAGGCTCATAACCTTGAGGTCACGGGTTCAAATCCCGTCTCCGCCAAAACCAAAGTTTTTAGCCTTTTCCAGTTTATGTATGAATCTCTATACCTTTATTTTATTCAAGAATTAAAAAAAAACGAATCTAAGATTATATTAATTCTATATTCCACTTATATCCTTTGGGGGGAATGGGCGGGTAGCGGGAATCGAACCCGCATATTCTCCTTGGCAAGGAGGAATTTTACCATTAAACCATACCCGCAACTGCTTTTATCTCATTCTCCACTATATTAGTAGATTTACTTGTATATAGTCAATTATTGATTAATAATGCAAATTTAAATTACTTATTCTTTATATTGAAAGACGGAACGAATCGGTAATGGAACCCAACCCTCCCCTGGGAAACACTTTAGATTTTGTGCCTCAGTGTTTTAATTCAACCAAGGGGGGGGGGATGCTGCAACTTAGCCAAAAACTTAGGATATGGAGGAGTTAAGGATACCTACTAAAAAGACTGATCCGATCCGTGGCGAAGCACCCGAAAATACGACATTTTTGTTACTTGACCAACCGTTAGGAGAGGCAGGCACAACAGGCACACCAATTACTGGGAGAAATGAAATCGCGATTAATGCAAACACAGCCAACTGAAAGGCAATAGTCATGGTTGTGGTTTTCCAGGTTCTTAACGAATGAAACGGATTATACCATCTGATCCCTATCTGGCATAGATCTTGAAAACCAAGCCAAATGTATCATATAAACAATTTAATTCGACTATATTTATAATTGAGCCTTATTAACTTCTCCCATCTCCAGATGATGCTTTTTTGCATCTCTTTCAAAAGAGAGATATTATATATTATTCACACAATATAAATATTTACTAATAATTATGGTACCGATATTATAGATGCTACCGAAAGAAGTTACATAGAATGGATTTTAGGAGAGATGGCCGAGTGGTTTATGGCTCCGGTCTTGAAAACCGGTATAGTTTCAGCGCTATCGAGGGTTCGAATCCCTCTCTCTCCTTCCGTCGAAGGATCATCGCATTCACGAATCTAGTTATCAATATCAATTGATTTTAAAGCTCGGCTATGAATAGCCGAGCTTTTAGCAGGAACCTGCAAAGACGGTATTTATCACTCGTATTCGGGGAAGCTTTTTCTTAGCTGAGCTGGAATTCCAGCTTACTCATTGCTATTCACTCCTCTAGTTAAGGGGTGTCATAGAAAGGACAGGTTCGGAATCACGGTCAATTCCTTTCTCAAATCCGGCTGCAGCTGCACGAGCTCTTCCTGCATGCCATAAATGACCTACAAAGAAAAAGAATCCTAGAACAAAATGGGAGGTAGCTAACCAACTCCGAGGAGAAACATAGTTCACTGCATTAATCTCAGTAGCTACTCCACCTACGGAATTCAAAGAACCTAAAGGGGCATGAGTCATATATTCCGCCGAGCGTCGTTCCTGCCAAGGCTGTATGTCTTTTTCCAACTTATTTAAATCCAAACCATTAGGACCCCTTAGGGGTTCCAACCATGGAGCACGAAGATCCCAGAAGCGCATCGTTTCTCCCCCAAAAATAATCTCTCCAGTGGGGGAACGCATAAGGTATTTACCTAAACCAGTGGGTCCTTGAGCAGAACCTACGTTAGCTCCAAGGCGTTGGTCTCTAACCAGAAAGGTAAAAGCTTGAGCTTGAGAGGCCTCTGGACCAGTAGGACCATAAAATTCGCTAGGATAAGCTGTATTGTTAAACCAAACGAAGCAACAAGCGATGAAACCAAAGACGGAAAGAGCCCCTAAACTATAAGATAAGTAAGCTTCTCCAGACCATACGAAAGCACGACGAGCCCATGCAAAAGGTTTGGTTAGAATGTGCCAGATTCCACCGAAAATACAAATGGAACCTAACCAAACATGTCCCCCAATTATATCTTCCAAATTGTCTACACTAACAATCCAACCTTCTCCACCGAAAGGTGATTTGAGTAAATAACCGAATATAACACTTGGACTAAGGGTAAGATTTGTTATTTTCCTTACATCTCCACCACCGGGAGCCCAAGTATCATATACGCCCCCAAAATACAAGGCTTTGAACGCTAGAAGGAGAGCACCAACACCTAGCAAGATTAGGTGAATACCTAAAATAGTGGTCATTTTGTTCTTATCTTTCCATACATAACCGAAAAATGGAAAGGATTCTTCTAAAGTTTCGGGTCCGATAAGTGCGTGATAAACACCCCCAAAACCTAAAACTGCGGAAGAGATTAAGTGAAGTACTCCGGATACGAAGTATGGGAAGGTATCTACAACTTCTCCGCCAGGACCTACTCCCCATCCCAAAGTAGCCAGATGGGGAAGTAGAATTAAACCTTGTTCATACATAGGCTTTTCCGGTACGAAATGAGCTACTTCAAATAAGTTCATCGCTCCAGCCCAGAACACAATCAATCCGGCATGAGCCACGTGGGCACCAAGTAATTTACCAGATAAGTTTATAAGTCGGGCATTACCGGCCCACCAAGCAAAGCCAGTGGTTTCTTGATCACGACCACCTAAAGCCAAGGTTCCATTAAAGAGCGTTTCCACGGGGTAGAACCTCCTCGGGGAATACAAGGTTTTCATGAGGCTGATCCTGGGCCGCCATCCAAGCACGAATACCCTCGTTCAAAAGAATATTTTTGGTGTAGAAAGTTTCAAACTCAGGATCTTCTGCTGCACGGATCTCCTGAGAGACAAAGTCATATGCCCGCAGATTCAAGGCTAGACCAACTACTCCGATAGCACTCATCCATAAACCAGTTACGGGTACGAATAACATGAAGAAATGTAACCAACGTTTGTTGGAGAAAGCAACACCGAAAATTTGGGACCAGAAACGATTAGCGGTAACCATGGAATAAGTCTCTTCAGATTGAGTTGGGTTAAAAGCACGGAATGTATTTGCACCATCACCATCCTCGAATAGAGTATTTTCCACAGTAGCACCGTGAATAGCACATAGAAGAGCAGCACCCAATACTCCAGCGACTCCCATCATATGAAATGGGTTTAAAGTCCAATTGTGGAAACCCTGGAAAAAAAGGATAAATCGGAAGATAGCTGCTACACCGAAGCTGGGTGCGAAGAACCAACCAGACTGGCCCAATGGATAGATCAGGAATACAGAAACAAAAACAGCAATCGGGCCAGAGAATGCAATTGCGTTGTAGGGACGCAATTGTACAGATCGAGCAAGTTCAAATTGGCGCAACATGAAACCTATTAAAGCAAAGGCACCGTGTAGAGCAACGAAGGTCCATAAACCACCCAATTGGCACCAACGAGTAAAGTCTCCCTGTGCTTCAGGACCCCATAATAGCAGCAAAGAGTGTGCTAAACTATCAGCAGGAGTAGAGACTGCGGCAGTCAGAAAGTTACAACCTTCCAAATAAGAACTAGCCAATCCGTGAGTATACCATGAGGTTACAAAGGTTGTACCCGTAAACCATCCACCCAGAGAAAAATAGGCACAGGGAAAAAGCAATAGACCAGACCAACCCACGAATACAAAACGATCTCTCCTTAGCCAGTCGTCCATGTTATCAAACAAACCTTTTTGCTCTTTGGAAAACTTTCCAATGGCTATAGTCATAGCGATTCTCCCATTCAACTATTTCAACCATTTTTGGGCACCTTATCACTATCAAATCATTGAAAGAAAGATATCATATTCGATCATCCACGGACGATCCTTTTTCTTTCTTTGCCCCCTCCAAAGAATTCTCTGATCAATTTTGTAAATGCATCATCATAGTCCATTTGTTGGTTCAAAGCATTCAATATATATAGAATGAATCTTTGTCTGGTCTCGAAACGAACTTAGCAAAGACCTTTTAGAGGGTAGGTAAGCTTTTCTTTTCTCCCTAGTATTTTCTCCCACAAGGATTGATTCCCCTTCCTTTTGATGTCCCTTTAACCCAATATTATTGAAATTCTTTGAATCCCCTTCTTAGATCCGTTTGAGTAATAGAAGTAACGTCTCTTATCCTTATTTCATCGGGATGCATCTATTTTACATTCTTCTTCCGTAAAAAATAGGGTATAAATTTATACATATGTATTTATAAACCAAGAAACTTTTCCAACTTATGGGGAGCAAGTAGTAGGAGAAGGAAAGAGGGAAAAGAGGCGGGATTCAATTCTAAAAATTTAAACATTTTAATGTGAATGAAAAATTAACTTCTTTTTCATTTTGAAAAGCCTGATTTTTTTGATTCCAGACTTATCTTTGATATAAAATTCACATTTACGATTTCGAGTCAATTTTGATATTAGGGTAGCCAACTTATATACAATATAATAAGTCAAGTTTACTATTTTCATAAAATTGATGATCTTTCTCACTTTCCATACCAAACGTTTAAGGATTTATCATTAGTCATGGAGTGGATCGATCGGGATTCGAATTCCCCCGCTCACCTTCATAAAATAAAGGGATTTTTTTGATCAAATATTGATCATTCATTATATTATTCAGAATTCCCCTGTTGATCTGATCTAAGGGATTAATTCTCGGGGGGCCGCCCGGCCTATACTAATTACACCATTCCTTTCTAATTTCATTCCTTTCTAATTTCATTCCTTTCTTCGGACATACATCGATCGTATATATGGATATGGAAAGCTCCTAACTCTTGACTAACCTTAACTAATGCCCCATTAATTCTTTCCTCCCGGTTCGTACCAAAACAGGTAATCCATCATGTTATGAGCTAATAGATATTTCCACGCAATTATCCACGAGAGTTGGACTGGATGGAGCAATAATACTCCACTCCCGAATTGCTAAAAAATGGAAACTTATAAGACCACTATATATTCTTTTTGCTCGATATAGAGAATTCTAATTATGAATTTTAAATTGTAATTATTCAAATTATTATGTTTTTTGATAAAACTTTCTTTCTCATCTGACTATTCCAATTCATTAAGTGTTCGTGAGTGGATTCTCATCCAGGATGATATAAAATGGAATAGAATACCTTCTATGGCTATGGAGAAAATATGGAAGCCCTTTATCGGATTTGAACCGATGACTTACGCCTTACCATGGCGTTACTCTACCACTGAGTTAAAAGGGCTTCTTTGAGGGGGAAGAATTGTATTATTGCAACAACAAATATAGTTTGATTGAAAAATCAGGAAAATGTCAACTAGTTCATAATAATATATAGCTTATTTCTGGCCCAATCTTTCCATATGCATAGAAGTTAATAATAAAAATCATATAGGTTATGCAAGTCCTTTAGTTAATGCAATCCATGTAGATCATCAAAATCTAGAACCAATAAAATCGACTCTAATTTTATTTTCATTGTTATTTGCTTTATTATTAGTATTAGAATCATTTATTGGTCATATTTATCCCCTTTCCGTAATGCGGATCCTTCTCAGATTTTTCCAATTCTATTGCGATTCTTAATTGAATTCTTTTGATATATTAAAGGATTCAGTTCTCATCATATCAATTCGCTCGAATTGAACTTCTTTTTACCCATTTTATAATCTAAACTAAAATGATTTTTCCGATGAAATTGGAACAGAATTTGTTCTTCCATTTTCTCCAATGAAGAACTCTTATCTATCATTCCTTCATATGGAATAAAGTTCGTTGAATATATATATAATCGAAGAAAAGCGCAAACAATTCAAAAAACAATTTAATTTTCAATAACCTCCTCTCCGAGGAGATGCTATGTATGGGCAATTCAATTAATTATTTCCGTACGGAATAGTCGTTTCGACCCTGGAAATAATTAGTCACCTCGAAGTGTTTCGATTAGGAGAAATAGGTTGTAGAAAATAAAGATGGTGATAAAGTTAGTTCGAAAAGGGGTTACTTTCTTTATTCTCCTGCGGAGGAGGAAAAATAAAGCATATGTTCCTTTCCCTTCCCACCCAAAAGTCCAAAATATTATTTCATAAACAAATTATAGTAAAATTGAGTTTCTACCATTTGACCTAGTAGTAACTATGGAAAAAAACTAGGATCTAGTAGTTGTTATTTAATGACAAACATAACATTATGTTCTAGAATGAGATGGGCGAGTAAAAGGCGTATTGATTCTCTAGAGGGAGAATATAATATAATATTATGGAATGAACCACAATTAATCTTCTATAAGAAAGGTAAGTTCGCCCTGATTTATATATATATTGAATAAAAAAAATTACCTTTTTTATTTAACCCCTGCTCCGAACTTACTTCATACTCGAATATAGAAGGTTCTAAATACAATTTATATTCAAAAATTTCAGAAATTTTTGAATGAGCAATTCGTCCAATCTGATCAAGGAAATAAGACTTAATAAATAAACTATTGATTGTTGATTAAAATCTTGTAATATTCAATAATGAATCCAAATAGATAAGATATGATTCATACAATAAATATAAGTTTCCTCTGATATAGCATAAAACTGAGTTCAAAGTACCTAATTATCGGGTTAAAGGTGGAGATGAGATAACAAACAACACTCGGCTTCAAATAATATATATATCACTGGGTGGGATGTGTGAACCTCAGATGTTAGCCCATCCATCTCCCGCAGGTGGAAATGAAACTAATAATTGGAAATATTATTGGAATGAAATGAACCATACTATTGACAGTAAATAATGAATTGAGTAACATAAGGATAAGGATAAGGATAAGCCCCCATCGTCTAGAGGCCCAGGACATCTCCCTTTCACGGAGGTGACGGGGATTCGAATTCCCCTGGGGGTACTAAAAGTTTTCGGAATCACGAATATCCCGAGAACTTTCCGCACCCGTTTCTATTCCCATCCCGATATAAGAGAGATGGGTAAAAGCCTTTCTTCCCCTTTCCAACTGACTGGGTCGATGCTCGAGTGGTTAATGGGGACGGACTGTAAATCCGCTGGCAATGCCTACGCTGGTTCAAATCCAGCTCGACCCAATGTCAACTTATCAATCCATTCATTATTCAATCAATTTATTATATGAAGTCTCTTTCTCTGGTTGATCTGAACATTCAGCATTAATAAAAGATTACTATTTATTCTGCTCCATAATGGGATTACTGCTTCAATAACAAAGATCCCGTTTCGTTTTCGTCTATCGATAGGGTCCCATTCGTAGAGAAACGTATCTATTATAATTCCACCCAGACAGAACAATTACAATAATTGTAAAGAATAGATTTGACACATAAGTTTTTGATCGACATAATAACTAAATAACTAAACTGTTTTTAATGGGATTGTAGTTCAATCGGTTAGAGTACCGCCCTGTCAAGACGGAAGTTGCGGGTTCGAGCCCCGCCAATCCCGAATAACCAAATTAATTTGATTCAGAATTCATTTATTAAAAAGGAACTAGGATAAGTTTCGCCATTTAGCAAAACCTCACTTACTTGAAGTGGACTCGGATCCCGTGCTCTCACGGGATTCCGAATCTCGTGTGTCCGCCATTTCACCACTAAAACTCTCTATACCTTATCTAATTCTCTAAATATAGGCTAAGTCTTCTCTTATTTTTTCAACCAATTCCCGGAATTCTTTTCATAAACGCAGGCGAACGACGGGGATTGAACCCGCGCGTGGTGGATTCACAATCCACTGCCTTAATCCGCTTGGCTACGTCCGCCCCCTTCTACTCATTCATTCCATTCGGATATGATAATAACACTGAAGGTGGTTAGGGGGGATCTCGAAAATCCCCCCTCCCCTTTCTAGGGACTCTAGAGGCCCGGCCCCTTTAAGCAGCAGGGACCCCCGCGGTCTCCCTTTCAATTAACCAGGGTCATTATTTTTCTCCGGGAACCCCCTGTTTGATCCTAACTTTCAATGTTAAGGTTGAAAAGTTATGGCTGAGTTACTATCTTTTTATCGATAATAACTAGGAATCTGTAGAGACATCAATTAACCGTTTGCGGAAGGAGCTTCAACAGAAGCTAAATCTAGAGGGAAGTTGTGAGCGTTACGTTCGTGCATAACTTCCATACCAAGGTTGGCACGGTTGATAATGTCAGCCCAGGTATTGATTACACGACCTTGGCTGTCAACTACAGATTGGTTGAAGTTGAAACCATTTAGGTTGAAAGCCATGGTGCTGATGCCCAACGCGGTGAACCAAATACCTACTACAGGCCAAGCAGCCAAGAAGAAGTGTAGAGAACGGGAGTTGTTAAAGCTAGCGTATTGGAAGATCAACCGGCCAAAGTAACCGTGAGCAGCTACGATGTTATAGGTTTCTTCCTCTTGACCAAACTTATAACCTGCATTAGCAGATTCATTCTCCGTGGTTTCTCGGATCAAACTTGAAGTTACTAGAGAACCATGCATAGCACTGAATAAAGAGCCACCAAATACACCAGCTACACCCAACATATGAAATGGATGCATAAGGATGTTGTGTTCAGCTTGGAACACAATCATGAAGTTGAAGGTACCAGAGATTCCCAGAGGCATACCATCGGAGAAGCTTCCCTGACCGATGGGGTAAATTAAAAAAACAGCGGTAGCAGCTGCAACGGGAGCTGAATATGCAACAGCAATCCAGGGACGCATACCCAGACGGAAGCTGAGTTCCCATTCACGACCCATGTAGCAAGCTACACCAAGTAGGAAGTGAAGAACGATTAGTTCGTAGGGACCACCATTGTATAGCCATTCATCAACGGAAGCTGCTTCCCAGATAGGGTAGAAGTGTAAACCGATAGCTGCAGAAGTTGGGATGATGGCACCAGAGATGATATTGTTTCCGTAAAGGAGAGAACCGGAAACGGGCTCACGGATACCGTCAATATCCACTGGAGGAGCTGCGATAAAAGCAATGATGAATACAGAAGTTGCAGTTAGTAGGGTAGGAATCATCAATACACCAAACCATCCAATGTAAAGGCGGTTTTCAGTGCTGGTAATCCAATTGCAGAAGCGACCCCATAGGCTCGCGTTTTCGCGTCTCTCTATAATTGCGGTCATGGTAAAATTTGGCTTGTTGAATAAGAATTATTACCCAAGCACAGATATTATATTTTGTATGCTTGTTATTCTATATTATACGGAGTTACCCCCTTGTTGTCAACCCCCGTTTCTTCTTCAGAGATCCAGATTCTTAAATACGTAAAACAGTAAGTAATTAAATGATTGGGGGTGACATAAGTAGCCTATGTTACATAACTTACTCGCATTAATGACGACATAACAAATATCATCTCATCTTCATCTCATCAATAGGGAAACATACCCATCATATACTATTTCAAATTTAAAGTGTGAGAGAAAGAAAAAAGTATGAATTGAATCCGATCAATTGGGTTCGGGTTGACCGGGGCCGGGGCTCGAACCCATAACTCGTCGGATGAAAGTGGGTGAATTACTCTTACTCTCCTCTGGGGGCCGGGTTTCTGCGTTTGCAATTTTCATTGCACGTGGCTCTCTCTATGCTATGTACGTACCTATCTCATCACACTTCAGTTCTTTCACAAGATTATCTTGAGTCTCGGCAATTGAATTGCCCGACGAGCCTCTCGTTAGTAGAATCAGTTTTGGATGATTCGAGTATATCTCTTTTTTGCAACGAATTTGCTAAAGAATTTATTTGGATAATATCCAAATACCAAAATTTTTTTTTATGATAATGAACCTTGGGGAGAAACGGGGATATTAACTCTGGTTTCTCCGAAAAAGAGGATCTTGGAAACAGTTTTGAACCATGTTTTTTCCACACAACGCGTATTGTACTTTTATGCCTACAAGCTAAAGTTTTCGCACATGAAAATCGAAGTATGTATTGTATTCGATACAACCCCTCCTTATTTGAACATCCACTATAATAATAGCCGATATTTTTCCAAATTTGATCGAATCGGTTGAGAATGTCATCATCTCTTAGAGTAGTCCAAGCTAATTTACCAATTGGATGTCCCAAAGTATTGCAAAATTTTTCTTTGGCTAATAATCCGATTAGACCGGAAATTGGAGTTATAGCACACAATTCTCTGGTAGGAAGACTGGTAGCAATGGGTAAATCATCCACCATTTCGACTTGAACTGTGGTGATTTTGGGTCCAATACCTAGGATATAACCCAAAAAGGGAAAACAATCTTTGGATGATTTTTGAATGCGTATCCTGTATGGTTGAAACCAAAAATGAAAATGATATTGCCAAAGTCTTAAGAAAAAATGCTTCCATCTCTGGGCTAAATATTTAGTACCTTTCAAAGCTACCATGTAATTGTTTTCATATCTTGCATAATGAATAGAAGGGTTTTTCACGAAAAAAAAGATGTTTTCCGGTGGAGTAATCATCCATGGTGGCTTCGCAACATAGGATGGCTTTGCAATATGCTCGATCTTTTGAATAGAGTTAGCTTGATCGGGTGAAGCGGAGAACGATTCAAAATGTAAGGTTTTTTTCCAAAGGGAGACTAAAGTAGATTCGGATTCATATATATAGTAATTCCATAAAAATATGGATAACCTATTTCTTTCTCTTGGAGAGAAAAAGATGGGTGTATTTGAGACAATTAGATTTTGTTGTTCGTGGAGAATAAATCGTAATAGGTGTAGAAAGGGAGCATCTTGAATCCGTCGACGAAAAATTCGAATAAGTACTTCTGGATGGAGAGAATAGGGTAATTTAGTACCTAAGAAACAATAAGAATACGAAAAATGATCCTCCATAAAAGGAAATACGGAATGAATAGATCGAAAGCTATTCCATTCATTCGTTTCCATTAGCAAGGGTTGCAATTGCATCAAGAAATGGATTTGCAGAACTATAGTCGGACCTTCTCGAATTGATCCGCAAGAAGAATTGATATAGTAATCGAAAGATTGATTTTTTTTATCACCCTTCCTTCCAAGACGCTTCCTTGATAAAGATAAAATAGTATCTGGAAGGTCTTGTTGACGTATTCTACCAATTAGACGCTCTATGATTATGAAACTTAAATGATTGTTGCTTGGACCTGAATCTTCTTTTCGTTTTAAACTCGATTTATTTGAAAAACAATTATAAGCAATTGCATAAATATCATCATGAAGGAGAAGTTTATATAAAAAGCGTTGCTGCCACAAGATATTTTTTTGATTTCTTCGTAGCTTCTTTATTTCAGATAAAACCCAAGCTATGGTTCTCATATGAGTAACTCCTTGGGATGAGAAATGATGCATAGTGCGATCCACGTGAAGATCGGATAGATTTATTTTCATTTATTCAGAGATAAAAAAAAAAAGATCCTATCAAATAATTTTTATCTAAAACTCATTTGATTCCTTGTAACATTAATCTTTTCGAAAAATGGATCTATTTTTGCAAACTGATCGCCTACCTGACTTATAAATCACTTTATTTAGTCAGCACACCGGTTATTCTTTTACACATTTGTATTTATTTATTTATCTATTTGTTTATCCGAGTATTCAAGATTCATTTCTGATAAGAATACCCTTCTTGTAGGAACAACCCCTCTCTCTCATATTGGTTACTAAATTACTTCTAACTTCCAATTAGTAAAGAGAATATGAAATGGGATCTTTGAATAAACGGGGGAGCTCATTCTTCTGATTCCACCTATGATTCAAGCCATCTAGCTTTATCCATTAACTTTTTTCCGCTTGAGTAGTGGATCTGTTTTCACAACACAAAGCAATCCGAATCTTTTCCTTCCATTACGATACTAAGAAAGAGATTTTGATCAAATTAAGCTTGAGAAAAATTCTGTAATGAAACGACTTTTTTTTTCTGCTAGGTCGATCAATCGTAGTCTTATAAAACTTTTGGGAGCCGATTACCCTACCGTTGGGTTAGCAACCCTGAGAATGAAATAATAGAGTATACTATACTGGAAGAATGGATGAAAAGAAATAAATGAATCTTGAGAATATGAATCAGAGTAAGCCAAGTTGAGAGAATGAATAAAGAAATTCTTGATGTAGGCTTTCTTTTTCTTTTTTTTTTTTTTTATTAATTACTTCAGGATTTACGATTTTCTATATTTTTATTCTTATTCCGTGGAAAGGAAAAGAATCTATAATGATAGGGAACAGAAGGATGATTAGTTAGAAGGAAGCTAGTCGACCGGGAGTTCAACAGGGGACGGATCGGACTACCTCCCGAAGCGGAGATGGATAAAGTATTTTTTGTTCTTTCTCCCCCGTTTAATGGGAAGAAATGACTTGACGGAACGATAAGCTCTCCTCTCCCCCATATCTTCTATCTGGCCTCTCATTATTCCATTTAGCTATTTCTCGATATTATTAACTTGATTTTAGATCTATTTTGGTAAAACGAAAAATAGGTTGTATTAAACATAAACGCAATCTTTACCTAACCCATTGTAACGAAGGCTACTCTACTAAATGAACATATAATAGGATTTGGAAAAATGGGATCAAGCATTGAACTCATAACCATCTCAATTAGCTTTGATTTATTCAAATATCCTTGCTTTAAGGCGGGTATCCCTATCCAACAATCTATGCAGGTTGAGCTTTCCTCTATACGAAGTTTTTTCCCTCAATCAATCAATCAATAATGACTTCACTTCAGCAGAATTAAAATGAAGATTATCCCTATACATACGGTATGTTTTTTCCACGTTTGAAATTAGTGTGTTCTCTCTACTCTATTGAATCGTCTTTAACTTTATATAAATCTAGTCGTTTAAACAATCAAATAGGATTTTCTCGTTCTTAGACCGATCTTCATGATCGTAGGAAGCCCCACTTTGGCTATTTTTTCGATTGAGGGAGGGGAAAAATGAAAGTAATTTCGATTTCTTTCATTTACTGTAATCAATCATAACAATTATTAATTATTACATTGTTCGATCAACTTATTGAAAATTAAAAAATTGAGTTATTTGTTTGATAAGTAAGAATCTATTTACTAATTTAGTAAATTTAATTTTTAAAAAGTTGGACAAAGTTTTAATAGCTTTTTTGCTCTACGTTAACTTTAGATTATATCTCCTAACTTGTAGGTTATAAAGAAGATTCTACGTTGTTACGCGAGCCTCGCTAAAAAAAAAAAGAAAGATTGTGTTTGGAAACGTATGTTGAGATAGGAGTTCTTTAATTCGGATAGGGAATGGCAGATGTTCCACGAAACCGATCATGATATTCAAATTGCACGTCGCTTTCTACCATATTATTCTAAACGAAATTTTACCATAATCTTTCTTTGAGATTCAGATAAAGGTGTAAATGAATATGTTGTAGGAATATATGGAATAAATGACATAAGTTTTTATTCTATTATATTTTTATGAAATGAAGTTTTTAGTCTTATGTTATACTATAGGTGGATGGGAAGGATAGAGAGAAGGTTCCCAATGTAATGTTTCAAGTACTCAATGCTTCCTTAGCTGCATACATTACTTCGACGGTAATGTTTGTAATGCCACTCTGTCTTGCGAACTTCTCAGTCTTTCTTTTAATCTTGCCCCTAACAAAGCCAGGAATTTTACTTAATTCCAATTGACTCTCGGAATTCCAAATCAAATCCGTTTCTGCGGATAATGATTTAGTAATAACTTCTTTAGTGTCATGACCACCAAAAATATCTAAAAGATGGTCTTCCATGCCCAAAGTATATGAGTTATAAACTAAATCGGCTATTTGATTAGTACCCTCATAACCTAAAAAAGGCCGATATCCCAATGGGAAATTTTGGATATGAACTGGTGGAGAAATAACTCCACAAGGAATATCAAGACGTTTACCAATATGACGTTCCATTTGAGTACCAAATATGGCGGATGGTTCTACACGAGCGATCATATCCCCTACTTCAATATGATCATCTGTAATAAGTACTTCATCACAGAGACCCCAAACTTGTTCGTTAAACCATTCCGCGTCGTGTTTGCAATAGGTACCCGTACAACACACACGAATCCCCATCTCTCGAGCAAGTATCTTAGTCATTGAAGCAGCATGAGTTGCATCACCAAAAACAACTGCCCTTTTTCCTACAAAATTTTGGCAATCGATGGATCTTGAGAACCAAGCGGCTTGAGAAACAAATCTGGTTTGTTGATCAATATAATGTTCATAATCAACTGTTTTATTGGAAAAAGCAGGAGTCCATTTATTAACACGCCCTTGTATCTGTCGGATAAACTCAGCCGTATCTATAACTCCCATAGGAGTTGTAGATATGTAAGGCATTCCAAATTCTTTCTCCAAATATATTGCTGTCATTAAGCCTATTTCACGATAAGGAACAAAATTAAACCAAGCCTTTGGTAAATTTTGAAGATCTTCTACAAATCCCCCTTCGGGAATTACTTGATTAATTTCAATACCTAGATCCTGTAATAAACGTTTTAATTCGCGACAATCATGTTGATTGTGAAAGCCCAGCGTAGAAATACCGATAATATTTGCGGAAGGTATATCTGTTATAGATCGATCCAATTTTCCTTGTCTACGAGCCTTACCCAAATAATATCGAACCACTTGTTCCAAAGTTCTATCCGCTGCCTGAAGTTCATTGACTCGATAATGATTCACATCCGCGGGAATTACATCAGAATCAGAAGTAATAGATGCTCTATCCACAAAGTTTTGTAGATCTTCCTGTAAGATACTAGAAGTACAGGTAGGTGTTAATATAATCAAATCAGGACGTTCTTCTTTCTCTTTCTGAATAATATTATCAACAACTTTCTCTTGGGATCCGCGTGTTAATACATGACGATCTACTATGCTAGCAGTTACGGGAGTAAAATCCCTCTCTCTTTCCAGCATGGAACGCATTACATTAAAGTAATCATCTCCCAGAGGAGCATGCATAATAGCATGCACATTTTCGAAGGAACTGGCTACTCGAAGAGTTCCGATATGAGCAGGGCCGGCATACAACCAATAGGCTAATTTCATGAAGAAGATTCTTTTTCTATTTTCCCTATTCTACTCCGCAGAGATTCTGCTTGCCATACCTATACTATTGTCGTAAGATGATTCAGAGAATATACTACTACAAATAAATAGTAGAAAATTGGAATGTTCATTTCATTCCCTTCCAAGAGGACTCTTTTTTTTTTTTTATTTCATCGGAGAAGCCTGGGACGGAAGGATTCGAACCTCCGAGTACCAGGGCCAAAACCCGGTGCCTTACCACTTGGCCACGCCCCATAGGAGATATATCCGATGCTATTCAATCCCGATATTAAGGTTGTTGTCAATCTATCTATTCGGACTAAATCTCAGTCCAAGATTTATTCGTTTCTATGAAATAAAATAGATTGTTAAGTAGAAATAGATTAATTGCGGAAACAAAAAGGGATGGGATAGAATAAAAGAAGGATTCTTGATAAAATTGAACGGAATAGAAAAAATATTGATTTCTTTTTCTTTCATCTATTTCACTGGGAGGGAGATCGTGCAAATATGGGACTGGACCCGGAGGAACCAACCCATGCGTACGCAGTGGAATGTACTGAAAAACTTTCATCAAGAATTTATGAGGTTGGTTCCTTTCGTGCCGTACTGAACCCCTGTAATAATCTTTCTTTTTTTTTTTTTTCGGAGAAAAAATGTTAGTTATGTTTGATACCTATCCAGGAAACACCACTTTTTTAAGTGGCACCGTTTTGGCTAAATCACCCGAAGCTTATGCGATTTTCGATCCGATTGTGGATATAATGCCGATCATACCGTTGTTCCCTTTCCTCCTAGCCTTTGTCTGGCAAGCCTCCGTGAGTTTCCGATATTAGATATATATAAATATGTAATATATATATATATATATATATATATATATTACATATTTATTTTCCCCTTTCTTTCAAATAACTTACTTGTCTTATTCACCCTTTCCAATCGAACTACCAAAATTACCTTGAAAAAAAAAAGAAGGTTTTTGGAGAAGGTCGATTGCGGCGATCCCGGGGCTGGCTCATTTTAACCGGAGGAACCGAGTCGACGGGGGTTCAAATCCCTCTTTTCTCAATTCAATTTAATCGGCTATGATAATCAATATAAAAAACAATTTTTGTTTCATTAAAATAAAAAAAAAAAATTGTTTTTTATATTGATTTTATTCGAATAAAGGTGGTATAGGGATTTATAATTTACTCCATCTTACTCCTAGTAACGCAATGATCCCGGAGATTACGCCATGCTTACTCTCAAGCTGCTCGTTTACACAGTGGTCATTTTTCTTGTTTCTCTTCCCGTTTTCGGATTCCTATCAAATGATCCTGGACGTAATCCCGGACGTAAAGAATAATTACAGAGATTCTATGGATTCATAAGATAAATATTTAGTTAGTAAACGGGGAGGGAGGGATTCGAACCCTCGGTACGAATGATCGTACAACGGATTAGCAATCCGCCGCTTTAGTCCACTCGGCCATCTCCCCGAGCAGGGAAGTATTCTTACTTTAACATGATGCTAGAGCCAAAGTCTATATTCTCCAAAATATATTCTACCGGATATATAGCTATTATAATATAATGGTTACAGGAATGAGTATGGGCATTCTCGACAAAAAACACTTGCATTATTCATTTCATCAAAATTAGTCTATATATTATTCCATCGGCCTGGCCAAAAACTGGCCAGGCTATCGTAAAGGCAAACGGTTCTTATCGATTATACAATTCATTACCCGGTCTCAAAGCTAAAAAACTTGTTGTTAAAGCACTTACAAGGACTAAGATAATTTGACTGTCCGAGATTGATGTCATCCCTTCATTTTCTCCCCGAATATTCGTAATATGAACCACACACGGGTTGGTTCAAATTTTCACCCACACCCATGGTTTAAATTCGAATGGATGCATAGGCTTTCTATCATTGTACCAATACTAGCTCTTTATGGCTATAGATCCTCCCAATTCAAATTAGATAGATCATATATATTTATTTACGATAATATATCATTTGAAAAAATATATTTATTTTTTCTTCATTGATAGAAAAAAAAAGAAGAATTCATCGATTCTATGAAATCAAATTGGAAATAGAGAGGTTAAACAGGAATGAATTTGGAAGTTATTGCACAGCTTACTGTTCTGGCTCTGATAGTCGTATCGGGTCCATTAGTAATTGCTCTATTAGCAGCTCGCAAAGGCAATTTGTAATCCCAATATGCCATCTCCGGAAGTGAAAGTAACGGTTCGAGGTATTGGATTTCCGGGGATGGGGTCTGAAGATAAAGTAATACTTTATTCCATCAATAAGGAAAGGCTTTATATTTTTACTTATTATTGGACAAATAATAGAAATTTATGCTACTATCAAATCATAGCGGGTATAGTTTAGTGGTAAAAGTGCGATTCGTTCAAACCAAAAGTTATTGGATAGTTGAAGGGTCTTTTATATTAATTGATTGATCAACGTTCCAATTGACAACCCTATTCTTACAAAGGTTCAAATCCTTTCCTATGAATGCCATAGGAAGAGCATCATTCCCATGAAAATAATAATCAATGATTCTTTCGGATTGAAAAATAGCAAGGTGGAATGATTTTGAAGCTAAATCAATCTTCTGAGATTGATTCGTCAAGAATCCATGGATAGAAATCAAAGGTATTCTTTTCATCGCAACTAAATCTTGAATTCTTTTTGTTCGAAAATTCAAGCCGGATAGCTATAAAATGAAATGATAATTTTGGTTTGCCAGAGCTATCAGCATTTCCGTTTAAAGCTCGGTGGAAAATATTCCCCTAAAGATTGGAGCCAATAGAAACAAGGAACGAAGTAACTAGAAAGAATTTCTCATTTAATTCATTATTCTATTTAATCAATTATTGAGATTTTTAAAATTTTTTTTTTTAAAAGGATCATCTAAAAAGTATTTCTTCATTTAGAATGAAAAAACTGACATAGATGTTATGGATGCAACTTCCCCGATACCATCGATTAGATAAAAATCTTATTTATCATCCAATACTCGGTTTTCAATTTAAGAAAAGAATCTCTTTTCTTATTTTATACTCCACTCCATAAGGGAGCCGAATGAAGAGAGACTTTCATGTTCGGTTCTGAATTAGAGACATTAATTGATCTAAATTTAATGTCGACTATAACCCTTAGCCTTCCAAGCTAATGATGCGGGTTCGATTCCCGCTACCCGCTGAAAGAGCTTACTTAAGAAATAAAAATTTTTTTATTTAATAAGATAAGAAAGATCAATAAGTTTAAAAAATTTCCTATTACTAATAGATCTTTTTTACAGCTATACCGTGAATTGTTTCATTCACAACAGATTTTATTTCCCCTTCTTCATCGTGAGAAAGGGAAATAAAAGCGTCCATCGTCTAATGGATAGGACAGAAGTCTTCTAAACTTCCGGTATAGGTTCAAATCCTATTGGACGTAATATCTTCTTGGAGAAAACTATTTTATGCTTAAGAAAAACCTTTTAATGTGCTTTTTTTCTCCCCGTGTGAACGGGGAGAGCCGGAAAAGAGCTTTTTCCTAGCTCCCCTCGTATCATCACATAATCATATATTTATTTTTGTTCCTGAAGTAAGAAAAATTCAGTATGTTCCTTAATGGCTTCCTTCAGAAGGATTTCCGCTTGTTCCGTGAACACTTTAGTAGAACGTATGATTTCCGCAAACTGAGGTTTATTAGTTATTAAATACTCACGTAACTGAACAAGAAATCTTTTAACTTGTCCGATTTCCAGTATATCTAAATATCCGTTGACTCCAGCGTAAATAGTAGCTACTTGTTCCTCCACCGCCAAGGGAGCTGCTTGAGATTGTTTGAGCAACTCACGTAATCGTTGACCTCTAGCTAATTGATTTTGAGTAGCTTTATCAAGGTCAGAAGCAAATTGTGCAAAAGCTTCTAGCTCTGCAAATTGAGCCAATTCCAATTTTAATTTTCCAGCTACTTGTTTCATAGCTTTGATTTGAGCTGCGGATCCTACTCTAGATACAGAAATACCCACATCAATTGCGGGTCGAATTCCGGCATTAAACAAATCAGCTGATAAAAATATTTGTCCGTCGGTAATGGAAATCACATTAGTAGGAATATAAGCCGAAACATCTCCGGCTTGGGTTTCGACTATAGGCAGAGCAGTCATACTTCCCTCGCCTAGTTGAGAACTTAATTTAGCTGCTCTTTCCAAAAGACGGGAATGCAAATAGAAAACGTCTCCTGGATAAGCTTCTCGACCGGGTGGTCTTCTTAATAAAAGGGACATCTGTCGATAAGCTTGTGCTTGCTTAGAAAGATCATCGTAAATGATTAGAGTATGTTGTTTACGATACATAAAGTATTCTGCTAAAGCTGCTCCCGCGTAAGGGGCAAGATATTGCAATGTAGCAGGAGAATTCGCAGTTTCTGCTACCACAATAGTATATTCCATTGCTCCCCGTTCCTCAAAGTTATTAACTACCTGAGCCACAGAAGAGGCTTTTTGACCGATAGCTACATAGACACATATTACATTTTGACCTTTCTGATTCAAAATAGTATCTGTAGCTACTGCTGTTTTACCAGTCTGTCTGTCCCCAATAATTAATTCTCGTTGACCGCGTCCAATGGGAATCATAGAGTCAATAGCAATAAGACCTGTTTGCATGGGTTCATACACGGAACGTCTCGAAATAATGCCCGGAGCGGGAGATTCAATTAGTCTAAATTCAGAAGCTGGAATTTGACCTTTGCCATCAATAGGTTGAGCTAAAGCGTTTACGACGCGACCCAAATAAGCGTCACTTACTGGTATCTGAGCGATTTTACCTGTCGCTTTTACAGAACTGCCTTCTTGTATAGCCAATCCATCACCCATCAATACAACTCCAACGTTGTCTGATTCCAAATTTAAAGCAATTCCTGCTGTACCATCCTCAAATTCCACCAATTCCCCTGCCATTACTTCGTCAAGACCATAAGCACGGGCAATTCCATCCCCTACTTGGAGTACGGTACCGATATTCATAACCTTTACTTCTTGGTTATATTGCTCGATTTGTTTGAGAATAATGCTGCTAATCTCGTCGGGTCGAATGTTTACCATTAGTGTTCGTTAATGATTCCTGAAAAATAGAACCTATAAGAAAAGAAAAGGCTAATCAGTTATTTTTTCCCAGGGTCCCCATCGATAGGCCAATATGATGATCAATCATGCGTGAGTGCAATTCGCTATTCAAACGAATGTTTAAAGCTTTGAGAGCTCTTTCTAATGCAAGTCGGGAAACTTGTTGGCGAACTTGTTCAATTGCTCCTTGTTCTTCGAAACGAATAGTAGCATTTTTAGAATCTTCTAATCGTTTTAAATCTTCACCAGCGGAATTTATTAGATCTTGTTTCTCTCTTTCCATTCGAGATAGTCCATTTATGCGAATCTCGTCTGCTTTTGTTTCTGCCTGTTGTAAACGGTTCTGAGCTTGTTTAAGCTTATCAATAGCCTCTTTATATCGTTCTTCTGCATCGCGAATGATATTCAAGATGGTCTGTTTACGATTATCCAATAAATTACTTAATGAAAGTAGATTATCTATCGATTTTACGGATTAACAATCTCTTCCCGAACCGAACACGAATCTTTCAATTCATCCGGCTCTCTTGCTCAGTCTCCCATGAATAGAATATATAAATCCATTTTCTAACTGAGCCTACCCTTTTCATTCATATCCCATTTTTTTTGTAGAACTAGAAATTCTTCAAACTTGGAGATTATAGAAGACTGGCTCTCTTATGATCAAATCGTCAGTAAGATTGTTTTTTCTGAATAATTATTAATGTATGTAGGTTGTCGATTTAGTACCGAAAAACCAAAATTGGTCATTCATATTCATAGGAGATTATGACAATTCATCTAGTAAAATGAATTTTAGAATCATTTTGATATGAGTGTTATACATCAGATGAATCTCCAACCAACCATGTTTTTTTTTTCTATACGTCCCTATGAACACGGTGGGGAAAGAATACCCTGTTGTACTTAGACTTCAAGCAATTCAGCTTTGACCATTTTACAAGATTCCCTTATCAGTTAATAAAAAATAAATTGTTCACTGATTTTACGAAATGCTATAGTTCTTCTGAATTCTTGACTCAGAAGTAATTCGTTGGGGTTATGCACCTTCCCTTTCTCCGAAGTGCAGCTGAGTGGATCCAGCTATTTCATCCAAATATTCAACCCGCACACACTCCCTTTCCGAAGTAAACTAGTAGACCAATTACTATACCTAAATTAATCAAATTTGTTTCTAAAAGGTTGGTATTTAAGCCGAGACTCGCGGCAGGAGGCCAGTAACTCGGGAAAATAACAGGATCAATCATCATATTTTTTATACTCTTCTCCCGTCATAGGTTATCCAAGTTTTACAAAGTTTTTTCCACTCGACCCTACTGAACATCATACATAGTTTGAAATAGAAATTATGAGAGATTTCTCAGTCTGAAGTTTCACCTATTTCTAAAATAGGGTCGTATAAATACCTTGACCTTGCTCTACTCTCTGCTACAAAAGTCAGGTTTTTTCAACCAAAGGATAGGAGAGAGAGAGATTTTGTTACTTATTCATTATTAGCCCCCCCTCTATAGAGAATCGGCTGAACAGACGAATAAATTAAATAGAGAGGGAAGGGGATTAATTATTAGTAACAAGAGGTAAGGAGCTTAGCTTCTTTCCTCGGATCAAACGAAAGGATTTGCAAATAGAAGTGCTAGAGCTACAACTAGTCCATAGATAGTTAAAGCTTCCATGAAAGCTAAGCTTAGCAACAAGGTACCTCGAATTTTACCTTCAGCTTCTGGTTGTCTCGCAATACCTTCTACAGCTTGACCCGCAGCGGTGCCTTGACCAACACCGGGTCCAATAGAAGCGAGACCTACAGCTAATCCAGCAGCAATAACGGAAGCAGCAGAAATCAGGGGGTTCATATGGTAATCGATCTCCTCCAACTAAGGTTGGGGAATGGTTAATGAAAACCTATCCTCTATTGCTAACTACTTTTACTCATTATAAAATCTTTCATAAAAATAGTTAATAACTCAAGATGTTTCTCATTAAAGTGATGGTGTCGCTAAAGATGATAAAGAATATGAATATAAAAAAGAATATTCTTTTTCATTCTTCTCTACGTCTATCCAATAGATTACATATTCATTATTTTTTACATATTTCAATATTACTCAGATATTGAGGAAAGGCAGAATGGATTTGACCGAATAGCAATTCTATCTCGATTTCCTAACCTAATCATTTTATATTACATGAATTATGTAAATCGAATTACATCCATAATGTATAAAAAGTCTGATTTTTTCACCTATTCTATTATGTTGTGACCGAGGAACAATTAAATTAAGAGGTGAATATTCTAATCAACTAAGTTCAATTTTCAATTTGTTCAGTTATTTTCATATAACCTTTTATTTTATTGAGAGATTTTACTAATTTAATTTGACTGATATGGAAAAAAAGTTTCATGATCGTTCATATTATTTCTATTATACCTGAAAAAATCAATTTATATTAGAATCGAAAAAAATCAATATATAAAAATATATTTCTCTTACGGGAAGATATCAATCTTTTTTCAAGAAATTAGATCTAGCAAAGTGATTGATTTTCCAAAAACTATCTACACCAATAAAAATTTCACTTCAACCTCGACATAGAGACTACGTCTATATTCCATACAGATGAATAAGAATCGTGTGTCCATCTATCCAATCGAAAAGCCTATTCTATTCAATGGCTAATGATGACCTTCCATGGATTCTCCTATATAAGCTGCGGCTAGAGTCGCAAAAATCAAAGCTTGAATAGCACTTGTGAATAATCCTAGGAACATCATAGGTATGGGAACTACCAGAGGTACTAAAGAAATAAGAACAGCAACCACCAATTCATCAGCTAATATATTACCAAAAAGTCGAAAGCTAAGTGATAAAGGTTTAGTAAAGTCTTCTAAGATATTGATCGGTAAAAGTATTGCGGTTGGTTGAATATATTTACCAAAATAACTTAAACCTTTTTTGTGAAGACCTGCATAAAAATATGCTACCGATGTAAGTAAAGCCAAAGCAACAGTAGTATTAATATCATTCGTAGGTGCAGCTAACTCTCCATGGGGTAACTCAAAGATTTTCCAAGGGAGAAGAGCACCTGACCAGTTGGAGACAAAAATAAATAAGAACATGGTCCCAATAAAGGGGACCCATGGACGATATTCCTCTTCTCCAATTTGAGTTCTAGCCAAGTCCCGAATAAATTCTAGAACATATTCGACGAGATTTTGACCATCCGGCGGAACGGTTTGTAGATCTCCAGTAGCTAGAATGGCTAAACTTAATAAAATAGTAATTACAACCCAAGAGGTTATAAGTACTTGTCCATGAACCTGGAAACTACCTATTTGCCAATAGAAGTGTTGACCTACTTCCACACCGGATATTTCGTACAAATTATGGAACGTGGTAATGGAAGATAGAGATGGTGCAATATGCATATTGCTCCTCCTAAAGATTAACTATAAAAAGAAGAAATTATTCTATTGTTTTTTCTTCTTTTTTTTTTTTTTAATATCTTACTTTTGAATTTTCGACCACTTTATATTATCTATATATAAATATCTTTTTCGAATAAAATATATTAAGAAAACAAAAAGATATTTATATAAATATATCATATCATATATTTTCAGGTCCGAAAGTAGTGATTAACTCAAGAATTCCCGGGTTCTTGGAAATCACGACCTTCGTGAATCGCTGACGTAAATTTATTTGAGATCCATCCAATTGAAGATCTAGAATTATTATTGGCTGGAATTGGGATATCCGTAATAAGATCCGGATCGCAATCCGTAGTATATCTACTAAGCAAATGGTTGGAATACTTAAAATTATACATTCTTGAATAACAGTAGAATCTTTCCGTTAATCAACAGTTGTTACAACGTCGGATAAACCTGTCACATATTTAATTACACCTGGATATTGATTGAGCCAATCGTATTTTCGTAATGGCTGCTTCTTCCTTTGGAGATTCATCAGATCCTCCTGTCTCCTAAATCTTTTGATTCTTGAGAGCGGACGTGTTTCCGTAGCAGACCAATTAGTTGACATACCACCGAGCTCTTTTTATTTAAATAATGTGCGCCTTTGTATAGCAGCTGATTTAATAGCATCAGCTGCTTTATATTTCGTATCAACTATTGAAAATTGTTTTCTTTTACTTGTTGCATTAGCCACTGAATCACAGGCTTCTTATGCCTTATGAAAGGCGCGTGTTTTAAGTAGGATTTGTAATATGAATACCCTTTCCGTGGGGATATGAAGTGTCTGTCTCCCTACCCTAGGATTCTACTTCTAAACTTGATGACTGAAATGAACTCCTGTTTTATTTTTTATAATTTATTTCTTTGAAATATTCCAAGATTTTGGTTCCGTTTCCTCTTCTTCCCCCCCCCCCCATCTCGAGTAGAATCCCAGAGATTATAATATAGCCCAGGGACCATACACATAATATGGGCTAAATTTACCAATAAACTGAATCTCTCAACAATTTAGGGTTATATTCTCATAAATAATAAGATGTAGATATTTTATAATTTGTTACATAAGGAGTTATTTCTTTGTCCCATTCGGTTATTAACAACCCAATGGTTCTCGAATAATAATATATGGAAATAACACTCGTCTCGTAAATAATAAAAATTTCTTTAATTTTATCTAATTCTTTTCCTACTAAAACAAACTTTGCATTAAAGTTATTTATCGAAATCCGCTTCGGATACTAATGTTCTTAACACTTCATGAATAGTTTTTTTACTGGAAGAAATAGGGAATTCTTTTTCTCCATAAAATAAAATGTGTTTAATCTCATTAATGAATAGTTTATTATTCTTTGTTCCCAAATAAATCCCCCCTTTTTTCTCCGGAGTTACTTGCCAAATTGCTTCTCTGCACCCAGTACCAGCAGGAACTATTCCACCAGGAATGACATTCTCTTTTAAGCCTTTCAACCGATCGATTTTACCCCGGATAGCAGCTCTAGCTAATATTCTGGTAGTCTCTTGGAAACTCACTTCTGAAAGGAAACTCTTAGTATTAATAGATGCTTTCGTTATTCCCAGTAATATAGGTTTATAAGGAATCTCTTCTTCCAAAGCACGATTCATCCTTTGCGCCCGTGAAACTTCTATTGGTTCTCCGGGTGAAGAAACATTAGCTATTCCATCTTCTAAAGTAACTATTTTCGATGTCATTTGGCGCACAATAATTTCCAAATGCTTATCGGATATTTTCACTCCTTGGGATCGATAACCCTTCTGAATTTGATCAACCGAATCGATTCGACTTTGTTCTAAACTTACTCTAGCGCTGAGAAAGAAACTCCAAGGGTATCCGAAGATCCATGTCACATCGTTGTTCCGATCTTCAAAACTGTCTTTGAAATCCATTGATACCGAAGTATTAGGGCGGGATTCTAAAAGTTGCTCGATCTTAGGAAGACCTTGAAGAATAATATTTTCAAATCTTAATCTTTCATATATTGATGTTATTGATGCATCTCCTTCTTTAACAATGTCTCCACAACTATTATGAACAGTCGCTCCTACATTAGCTAAGTATGGCTTAGCTAATCTAATTACTACAAATTCTATATGAATGGCTATTATTTGACAAGATCGGAAAAGTGGTCCATATTCGGATGTAGATACACCCTCACACATCAATTGTCCAAGACTAACCAATCGGAATGTTTTTTTGTATGGACAGAATAACGAGAAACACCAATTTAGTAAATAAAAAATAATATTTTTGCAAAAAATCAAATGAGAATTTCTTCTATTTTCATCTGAAAAATACCATTTAGGCACTTCGGAAGTATTTTTTAAATTTTCAATAATGGAATATTTATTGGATGGAACTCTACCATGGGTTAACCAACAGAGGGAAGACAGAGGATTAGCGATACTATGTAAATTACCTAAAATACCTAACTTCTTTAACGGAGTTACTTGCGTAAGATTTTCTTGTAAATCCTCTTGGATCGATGAAATAAAATCTGCAGTAATTCCTTTTAAATCGAATTGTGTGCTTTTATTACTTTCACTTGAGAATATTAAGGAATCCTTCAAAAATTCTGTCGGAGAAGCATTGACATCTGAATCAAATTTTATATCGTTTTTTTCTACCGTATCATAATATTTTGGACCAGTAAATGAAAGAGTGAGGGAGAGAGAATCGTCCGAGGACAAGATAAGAAAAGATGTGTTTTCTTGATCTCTATCGGGTAGAATACGAATAATACCTTTATGTTTACTAAATGATTGGTTTCCCCTATTGGAAGAATGACTGGTGTAATGAACTTTGTTACCCAAAATATATATGGAATCCGCTGTGTTATTATTATCATCATTATCGTGATGATTATTATTATTATTGTCATTGTCATTATTCCCAGTATCTAAAGAATATTTTATCAAACTAAGTTGAAGAAAATATTGAAATTGGAAAGTTTTATTCGTTCCTATCTCAATGAAAGAAGTATAAGCCCTTTCTACTCTCATAGAAGATCCCTTTTCTCGATCCAAGACTAAACAAGTTTGAACTAATTGGATACCCGTGTCATTGATTCGAACTTCTTTACCATCCTCATAGAGAAGATATTGAACAGCTTTCACTCTTAGAGTTCCTTGTTCCCCCAGTAATTCCCGATGAGAGAATGTTGTTGCTAATTTGTCAGGTATTTCATATTCCATTGCGGGTCTGAGTAAAGCAAAAGTTTTATCTGTACGAGGTATGATCCACTGGAGATAAGCCCAATTCCTGGATCTGAATTTACCGAAAATTCTTTTCCCCGGTTGTATTAAAGCGTCCCTTTGTTCGGATATTTCCCTTGCTTTCCCTGGATGAAGAATACAACCAGGTAATATTCTTATTTCGAATTTATTGTCTGTTATCCTTCGTATTCGAACTGATCCGCTCACTCGGCTATGAATATCCGAAGTTATTTTTGCACCTGCCTGAATAATACTATTATCCTCTACTAAGATGGGAGAAAAAGGTTCATGTACAATATGTACTTCTTCCGGGATTGAAAAAAAGTTACCACCTCCGATTATCTCATGTCTTGTCATAAATCTTTTCGTTTTTCTATTCCCAATAATCTCGTTTTTTTTGCCAATCGAATCAATTTTTATGGTACCATACTTGATAATCCCCCAATCCTTGGTTATGTATCTAGGATCATTTGAAATGGCCAAAATATCATCATTTTGTAAAACACCATTTTTAGATATTTTAGGGACAAATTCAAAATCCGGGATTTGTTCATTGTATCTGTTTCTATCTCGTTCCGGTAAGAAAAAAACTCTACCCTTTTTATGTTTTCGTGTTACTTTATAACCATGCAAAATGAAAATGGAATATATAGAATTCCAATCCCTATTATTGGATATGCTATGATCAAACTCTGAATGATTAAAGGTTTTTTTGTTTCTTCTCGAAAAAAAATTGAATGATTCAGGATTTATCTGATCTTTTTTCGAATGAGAATCAAGAAGTGGTTTGTTTTCCTCGGTCAAAGGAAATTGAACATCAATTTGATCTTCATCCCGGTAGAAGAATCGTATGCCACCGATACTATGAAATCTTCCCGATAATACCCGTACATAACTTGTCTTAGTTATGAAATGGATGTTACTATGTACATGCTCAGGGTTGTGACGCACCTTCGCACCCCAGTGCATCTCCCCATCCAAGCTGGAATAAATAGATTTTTTAATTCTTTCTTTTGAAGTGGATGTTGTAACATGAACCTCCGCAATAACTTGTTTTGATTCTACATGTTGATTGTTCTGAACCAAGATCAAACTTTGCGGTGGAATTGTTGAATTACGTACCTCATACTTATTCCCAATGGTAATGGATAAATCATTGTCACATATCCAAGCAGGATGCCCATGACGTGTACGTGTGGGATAAACCGAATCGGTATTGGATTTAATAATTCCAGTAAAAGGAGTTCGTATATGTTGTGCAATACCACCCGTGAATATCCCACCAGTATGAAAAGTTCTTAAGGTTAATTGAGTCCCTGGTTCCCCAATAGACTGACCTGCAATAATACCCACTGCTTCTCCTGATTCTACCGGATTACCATGAGTAAGACTCCAACCATAGCATAATTTACAGATCCAAAACATGCTTTTACAAGTCAAAGGGGATCGTATAGATATTGGTTGTGTTTGAAACATTAATTGATTGGCAAGCTCAGCCCCAATATCTTGATCACGTGTAGCAACGCATCTTGCATCTACGTATACATTATCTGCTAATACACGACCAATCAGTCTTGATTCAGCAATCATTCGTATATTCCTTTGCTCATCCCGAATGGGACTTATGAGGATACCTTCAATAGTGCCGCAATCTATTCTACGTACAACAATGTGTTGAACTACTTCAACAAGTCTACGTGTAAGGTATCCGGCATCTGCCGTTCGTATGGCAATATCCACAACTCCTTTACGAGCACCATAACAAGAAATTATGTATTCTGTTAGAGATGGTCCTTCGCGAGAATTACTTTGAATGGGTAAATCAATAATTTGTCCTTTAGGATCCGACATTGATCCTCTCATACCTAATAATTGGTGAATTTGGGATATATTTCCTCGGGCTCCCGGGAAGGACATCATATGTACTGGATTTGAAGGATCGGTTATCTTAAAATTAGGAGTCATTTCCTGTTTCATATATTCACTCGTAGTATACCGTGTATCAATCAATTGACGTAATCTTTCTACCGCATGCACATTTCCATAACGATGATGTTCCTCTTCGTAAGAACCTTGTCGCTCCGCATCCCGTATAAACCATCCTTTGGAAGGTGTTGTTGAAGGATCGTCAATGCCTAATGAGACGGCTTTGTAAGTAGCGTATTCAAAACCCAAAGTCTTAGGTTGATCTGGGATATGCGCCGTATACACCATTCCGAAATGAATTATTAACCTGCTAATAAATTGTTTTATGGCAGTTCTATCCATCACTTTATTATAGAGGAGCAATTTATCTGATTCTGCCATATCCCCCACTCCCATAAATAGGATTCACCGCCAATGAATTCCAGCCTTTTACCGAAAGGTTTCCTCAATTTTAATGTTTGTTTGTACAAACAAGTCTTGTTTTAACAGGTGATTATAATTATATCGTCACAGCTGGCGGTGCTCCATTCCGAATTGAAGAATCTTTGGAGATGCCTTGTAGAGCTGACTCTATTTCTTGATTCGGAATAATACGACCAGCGGTTGTACAAATGTATATACTAAGTGTGCTCTCTTCTCCATCCCCCCTAACCTGGAAATGCTCGTAGATCTGATGGGAAGTACCCAAAGGCTCATACTGAGCCTCAATAGGCTCTTCCTGATTCACGGAATTCATTATGCGTAGATCATCATCTACTGGCCATCGGAGCCACAAAGGACTGTATAAGTTCATTTCTCTCTGCGATTCCGCTCTGAGCACATCATTGTAACTATAAAAATAAGGTATTCTTTGACTTTGAGAGAGTCCATTCCTATATGGAAATGGATTATATCTATTTCCATAAATACCTTGATTACTTTCAATTGTTAATGTATAAAGTCCAAGAAGCATATCTTGGTTCGGTACAGAAACGGGATCTCCTGTAGCTGGAGACAAGAGATTCGCGTGAGAAAGCATAAGTAGACGAGCTTCTGCTTGGGCCTCCAAGGATAAAGGTACATGGACAGCCATTTGATCTCCATCAAAGTCTGCATTGAACCCTGCGCAAACTAATGGATTTAAACGAATAGCACGTCCGTCTGCTAAAATGGGTTCGAATGCTTGTATGCCTAGTCTGTGTAATGTAGGTGCTCGGTTCAACAATACGGGATGTCCCTGCATAACCTCTTGAAGTATTTTCCAAATAAGAGGCATTTTATTCTGAATCAGGAGTTTAGCGGCTTTAATGTTGGGAACAAGATTTCGTCCAATTAAATTGCGAATTACGAAAGGTTGAAAAAGCTCTATGGCTATCTCTCGAGGTAATCCGCATTGGTGTAATGAAAGAGAAGGACCTACCACGATAACAGAACGACCTGAATAATCAACTCGTTTTCCAAGTAAATTCTCCCGAAATCTTCCTTCCTTGCCTTGAATTACATCTGAAAAGGATTTCAAAGGCCTATCATTAGTATCCGTCATGGGTTCTCCGCCGATGCTATTATCAATAAGTGCGTCTACAGCTTTCTGAACCAATTTCTTTTGACAAACAAGTACTCCTTCCGGTGCAAATATTCTTATTTCTGAAAGACAACCGAGAGAATTATTTCGAAAAATAATTCTTCGATAAAGTTCATTTATATCCGAACTAATTATTTTACCTTCGCCTAATTGAACCATAGGTCTTAATTCAGGGGGAAGAACTGGTAATAGTGACAAAACCATCCACTCCGGATTTGTTTTTGTTCGAATAAAGTATTTGATCAATTTCATATGTCTAACCGAAAAATCTTTCCTTCTTTGAATTTTCCGGTTTTCCCATTTATCTTCTGTGGGTTCACCGTTCACCAAAAATTCTTCCCATTTTTCATATGCGCGATCCAAAACAACTTTCGGTTTTAGACTAGCTAATAGTTTTTTGGTAACATCTCCCCCAGTAGCTATTTCTCTACCCATAAATTCGTTGAAGTCTGGACAATGGAAAAAGCAAGGAATACTTTCGTTCCGAATTTCATAATCATTATCATCATATTGAAATAAACCTCGTTTTAATCCAAATGAAGTAGGTTTGTTAGTTATAGGCTTGGCAAAAAAAAGATTGGGATAGGTTATTATCTAGTTCCCCCCCGCAGAATCGGACGCGAGAGTTTCCCCTCATCCGGCTCAAGCAGCTATTATTAAAACACGAGAATCTTTTATTCTTATTTCGTATCGAATAATTTTGAGATTCTGTTGCTTAGCGAGGAAAAACAGCTACTCGTTACTCAAATTATACCTAAAGTAAACTAAATTATGTTCTTTCCATTACAGAAAAATTAATTTATATTCTTTATTCTTGAGTAGTCTTATTCCCTTCGAATGATATACCTTCTTACAGAGATACCTTCCAATGAAATTGAAATTCGTAAGGATTTCCTTCGTTCATATTCCGATTCCTTCGATCCTTTGGGTTCTCGCTCTACTCCGATGGTCATAATGCTATTTGAAGCACGTATGCGGTGGATAAACTTCTATAGCCATACCTATAAAAGCTTACTTATTACATAAGCTCATTCAAAATATTCTAATATCGAAGGATTCCCGGATTCTATTTAAGAAAAAGAATGGGGTTTCTTACGAAGTCTGATTAACAAATAACATTATACATAATGTGATATGTACACATATTGTATGAACCCTAGATAAATCCTCCTTTTATCTCATTGCTTATAATTTCATCTCGAGCTTCGTGCCACTCCTCAAAGGACATGACATGTCGGAGTTAAAGGCATCCCTATGAAATTGGAATTAGATGGGATGACGGTTTCTATTCCAATCCGTATAATCAAAAACTATGATCGAGTCACACATCGCAGTATGCTAGGCTTTCCAATTCCCTAAGAGGTTTGGATAGGATATTCGCAATATGACTAGGAAGCTTTTTTGAATACCATACATGAGTTACCGCACATGCTGATTCGATGTATCCCATTCGATATCTTCGAACTCGAGATTCAGTAGATTCAACTCCGCATTCCTTACAGAAACTTGAGTCTTCTTCATTTTCTTCACTCCATTGATACTTTCCACGGGTGCAAACTCCACTTTGAATAGGCCCAAATATTCTCTCACAAAATATTCCATCTTTTTCTGGTCTATCGCTGCCATAATAGAAAGTGCTGGGTTGAGTTACCCGTCCAACTATCTCTCCGGTAGGTAAGATTCTTTCAGTCCAGGCACGAATTTGTTCGGGAGAAGCTAATCCAATTCGAAGATATTGATGATTTTGGTAAATCATAAGATTAAAGTTCCGATTGATTTGCACTAAACTTCTTTATAATCTATTATTAAATCTTTTTCTATAATAACTGGATCCGAATCTGGGGCTAAACATCGTAGTTCTCGAACGAGCAATCGAAAAGATTCTGGAGTAATTACTTCAGGTTCATATATCGGTTCTCCAGCTACTATAGTACTAACTACTTTCTGACGGGTTTCAGCATGATCAGATTTAATAGTAAGCATTTCTTGTGGAATATGGGAAACACCGAAACCTTCTGGAGCCCAAACTTCCATCTCTCCTACCCGTTGCCCCCCCCGTTTGGATCTCCCCCTAAGTGGTTGTTGTGTAACACGTGAATAAGGTCCACTAGATCGTGCATGGATTTTATCATCAACTTGATGAATCAATTTTGGCATATAAGCTTTTCCTATCGTAACAGGTTGTTCAAAAATCTCTCCCGTTCTTCCATCAATCAATCGGCTTTTCCCGGGATTATCGAGTTCAAATAACCATGGATTAGCTGTTTGCCTACTAGCCTCATGAAGTTCAGAAAATACTAGCTTTCTCGAAGCTTCCCGTTCGTATCTTTCATCGAAAGGCATTACTCTATAATGTCTCCTCAAAAAGTCTCCTGCTATACCAAGCACACATTCAAAGATTTGTCCCACATTCATCCGTGAGGGCACCCCTAAGGGGCTTAATATCATATCAATTGGTGTTCCATTTTGCAAATAAGGCATATCTTGTCTAGGTAAAATCTTTGAAATGATACCCTTATTACCATGTCTTCCAGCAACTTTATCACCTACTCGTATTTTGCGTTCTTGCAGGACATATACATGAACAACCTTTGTATACCTAGAAGTATCCTCTGGATAAATCCATCTCACATCAATAACTTGACCTCTTCCACCTGGGGGTACTTTAAGACAAGTTTCTCTCGTAGTAGTTGTATCAATACCAAATATGGCTTGTAATAAGTTACCTTCCGGAGCCTTCAGCGATTCCTCCGAATCTCGAGGTGTTAATTTACCTACTAAAACATCTCCCGTTTCTACCCAAGATCCCGGTAATACAAGGCCACTCTTATCTAAATGACGAAGAAAATAATCATCTAAATGGGGTATTTTTCTGGTAATTTCTTCAGCAGTTCCTTCAGGTGTTACATGAGCCCCAATTTCATATTTCCCAATATGAATAGACGTAAAAATATCTTCATGTATTAGACGTTCGCTGATAAGTACTGAGTCCTCAAAATTGTATCCTTCCCATGGCATATATGCTATTAATATATTTTTCCCTGGAGCTAGTTCTCCCCCTACCGTAGCTCCCCCGTCCGCCAAAATTTGCCCTCTTTCTAGATATTCACCTTGATTAACCCGAGGTTTTTGATGCATACGAGTATCGTTATTAGAACGTTGATATATAACTAATTTGGTATCTATTGTATTTCCATCGTCAACTAACAAAGTTATTTTTTCACCATCAATATAATCAATTTTTCCCCCCTGCGCAGCTACAACCACAGTCCCCGAATCTGGGGCTACTTGACCTTCCAATCCTGTTCCTACGATACATTTTTCGGGTTTTGAAAGTGGAACTGCTTGACGTTGCATATTAGAACCCATTGAAGCACGATTTGCATCATTGTTTTCAAGAGGAGGAATAGGAGGAGCTCCAACGGGAAAATGTTGTAGAGGCGAAATACTTCGAAGATGTATTTGATTCCATGCAATAGTCACAATTTCTTGTCGATATCGAGCTGCAGTAACTTGTTCCTCTTTATCCTCCTGAGATACCGATAAACAAGTTCCTGTAGTTATTCGATAGTATTCATCTTCCTCTGCTGATACATGAGTTGCAGTATCCCCCTCCTCGGATAATATCTCGGAGATCTTATAGAAGGGACTTCCGAAGAATCCCCAAGGATCAACGCTTGCATGAAGAGCCAATGATGAAATGGGTCCAGCATTCATTCCTTCGGATGTTTCGATGGGACAAACACGCCCATAATGACTAGGATGAATATCTCGTACTTGGAAACTAGCGGTTCGCCTTATTGATCCTCCAGGGCCCAAATAACTTAATCTCCGCCTATGAACTATTTGTGTTAATGGATTAGTTTGGTCTAGAGATTGAGATAAGGGGTGTGAACCAAAAAATTCTTTGAAAGTTGTTAATAATAAACTTGAAGTTACTGGACTTCCAAAAGTTGGTACACGTTTATGCTGGGTTGCCCTATTCATTCTTCCCCGCACTGAATCCTCCGAACGTTCTGATGCCAATCTTGATTGATCTTTTGATGAATCTGCTACGGAACAAATATGTTTATTCTTTAAGTGATCCATATCATCGAGGGTTCCTACTCCAATCCGAACTTTGATCGAATAATCTATAACAGCTAACATATCTTTTGGTAATGAAAAAATCTCATTTTTAGGTACATCAAGGTTAAGTTTCTTGTTCAAATTTATTCGACCAATCTTCCCTGGTTCAAATTTTGGTTGAGAGAATCTTTCTTGTGATTCTTCAGATATATCGGGGAATTTCAAATATTCATCTGTACCATATAATAGTTTGTAAAGTTCCGATATGGCATATTCTCTCGATTGAATATGTTTTGCCTTTGTTTTCCGAAAAGCGTCACTCGAGACATCGGGATAACAAACATTTTCTAAAATTTCTTTTGTATCCAAACCCATAGCTAATAATAAAAGTCGAATGGATATTCTCTGTTTCCTATTTATACGAACCCATATTCTGTTCTTCATATCAGGTTCTAATTTGAATCTTCCTCCACGATTTGAGATTATTGTGCCCGTATATATAGGGTTCCCATTTGGATCCCGTTCCAGATTAAGGTAAATACCAGGAATTCGTAAAATTTGATTGATTGCAACTCTAGCAGTTCCATTCACTACAAAAGTACCTTGGGAGCTCATTAAAGGAATATTCCCAATGTATACAGTTTGTCTTTTTATTCTCCCTCTTCCCTTTTGAGTCGATTGTGCTGGTACATATGATTTGGGTGAATACGTAATGGACCCACATACGGCATCTTTTTCTCCGATCAATGGTTCTATTAAGTAATATTGTTCACCAAATAATCGAAATTCAATCTCTTCATCTGTATCTTCGATACAGGGAAAATTATTCGGTTCTTCCATTAATCCCTGATCAACAAAACGATAAAATGCTTCCAATTGTATTTTCCCAAAATTAGGCAGTACAAAAATTTCTCCATTCTTTTCTAATACCATGTTGAATCTTCTCTTTCTTCTCTTTCCTCTTCTTTTCCCTATTTCCCTCTTTTCCCTTTTCTGTCAAGATGGAAATACAAAAAACTCCATATTGATAAAGAAATTTGTACCAATATAGTGGTAGTGGTAGTAGCAAATCGATAGATTTTCTTTTAATTTCGAACTAATTATGTTATGTAAGAGTCAGAAAAAAAAATACAGATTCTTAACTTAAATTAACTTAATAAGTAAAGGAAGGAATACCGTTCATTCCGTTTGAGAGGGGAGAGAAACAAACACTTGATTGAACCATTAATCATTCTTATAATACATTAACTTATATTTATTATATTTATTACAATCCCAGGTCGAAGATCAAAAAGGTTCAATTACAATACAGTGGAGGCGACATGGCCAAGTGGTAAGGCAGAGGACTGCAAATCCTTTATCCCCAGTTCGAATCTGGGTGTCGCCTGAAAATAAAATACAAAGAAGTAGTTTGGGTTGGCTATCATGTTACCTCTAAATATGGATTGTGTTGCTCCATATTATAGCCTGTCACATTATCCATATTCGAATTTTCATCATGAATAGACAACCCTATGTTAAGTATAAATCAATTCTGGAATAAAAGCAAGTTATTATATATTTATTGCTTCAACAATCTCGAATTCCTTTAATATTGCTTATAAAATCCAAAATATAGATTATCTTAAAATTCATTTTATTCAATACTTGGCGGTATTAACAGCTCTTCATATTATCAGTATAGAATAAATCATCATATAATATTATTTCTATATTTCTACATAGAAATAATATAGATTCTTTCTTCTATTCGAGAATCAAAAAGATAAGGAGAATCTTTATGGATATAGTTAATATTGCTTGGGCTGCTTTGATGGTAGTTTTCACATTTTCTCTCCCACCTGTGGTACGGGGAAGAAGCGGACCGTAATTCCCGATTATAAATAATAAATTTATTAAATCATTATTGAATATTTCTTTTTCATTTAATAATGATTTAATAAATAAATAAATTTATGGATATGGAAAAATATTTTTATAATTTGATCTGTTTTCTATTTTTTTCCTGCAAGAAATATATGAGGTATAATCAATTCCCTCCCATTTTCCATAATATAAAGACTTTTTTTTTCTTCCTATTCCGAATTCAAAGTTTTGATAGATCAATTTATTTTTCAACCAAGTTAATAGGTTGAGAAAAAAATATTTATATTTCTCATAATATAAATTGGTTATATTATTTTTAATACTACGTAAATATAGACTTTCCGTAATATAAGAAATAGCAGTTCCACTTAGAAGCATTTGGGATAATAGAAGAATGGGATCTAAACGCCAACCCTGGGAAATAAAAATTCCTCCACATAATAATCCGATGGAAGAGAAAAGGAAATCGTAATATTGGGATAGGTTGATTCCTCGCTCGCCCCCCCTGAAAACCATATATGATATTTTAATCTCTTTATGGCTTAAGTAAAAGATTATGAAAATAACATATCGTTTTTACCCCAAATTCAAGTGAGTTTTCATATAACTTCTTGGATTGTCTCTAACCTGTTCAATGAATTTATATTCCCAAATTTTTTATTATTCTCAAGAGATCAGGTTTATTTTATATGTACTTATCATATTCTCCTATAAGAGGGATTATCATTGGGCTCATGGTATACTCCGTTGGTTTCACCATTCCCTTCTCCGGAGGAAAGAGAACTAAGAATTGACATAAAATGATATTTTTCATTTTTCTATCTATCAATCGATCCAAATAAAATTTCAGTGAAATTTGTTTTCGAAGTAATTTATAATATTAAACTATGTTAGCCATAGATTATCTATTTCATTCTATAGAGAATAAATCTTTTCTTCTCCCCTTCTCAAGTTTCATATTAAATATTATTAGTTAATATGTTGAATTTCCTAAGCGAAATATCTTTAAGTACATTCAAAATCACACCTCTAGATACATCAGGTTCCCTTTCTCTAAGGGCGTACAAAAGTATGCCTACCGACACTAGTCCTACTCCCACCGTAGTACTAGGACCATACTCCATATGAATCATATAAGAAATAACACGTAAGTTAGAAAGGACTATATTCGTTGGGGGAATATGTTTCTATTAAAATCCCCCGATATAGTTTTTTTTTGAATTAAATAAGTATTCGCAATAATGTATGTAATTATCCAGAAAAAACTTGGACTTCTTCTATCATTCTCTCATAAGTGAATATTAAATTGAGAATGAATTTAATTGCTTTGACTGGCTGTTTTTACATAAGGGATAGGTGAGAAGGCAGTGGGAATAAGAATGAACAGTGCAGTGGCAATAAATGCGAGGATATTTACTTCCATAATCTCATTATTTATCTTATTATTTAATAATATTTTGAAGGGGCTCAAAAATCTCATCCGATAAAGATTAGAAATCTTCTCTTTTTCAGAGATTCATAATGAATATAATCGATTCAAATTCTTTGGGAGATACAATCAATCTCCTTGAATTCAATGAAACCCCATAAAAGTCTGATCCATTTATCTAATATTAGATGAATAGTATAACACAAGACAGCTTTCTGACCTACAAAATAAGATTCTTCATCTGAAAAAGCTCATTTTTTGTTTACTGTACTTTTACTCCCTATCTGCCACATTCATTGTCTACGTACCATCTATGTTATACGATATTACATGCAGTATACTATAAACATAGATGAATTTGGTGTGAAGAGATAAATGAAATACTTCATTCCCCAGTCAATCTATTATCAATAAATCTTGATATTGAGATAATACCGAACCGAATTTATTATTTCACGGTTCATTTGATAGAGTCTCATCTCGATAGTATGCCTTGAAGAGGACTCGAACCTCCATGCTTTATAGCACGAGATTTTGAATCTCGCGTGTCTACCATTTCACCATCAAGGCTCTCAATCAATATTATACTTGATCCAAATTCAAAAATATAGACTAATTTAAGTATTTTATATTTTATTATTATTTTATTAATCATCGAAATTTGGGTTAGAATTATTAATTGATAGAATTCTATTCAATTTTATCGATTTTCATTATCCATACATAAGATCTAACACAGTATAAGAATAATTGATTGTTGAAACTGAGTTCCCGACCAACAGGGGAGACATAACATAGACTCATACAACTAATTCACATTTACAATAATTAATTCGGATTGTAAAACGAACTTACAATGTTCCGTCTCATTGTAAGTTCGTTTTACAATCCGAATTATAAGATAAGTTCATTTATTTCTCGATCTCCATTTTCTATCAGGAAAAAGATTAATCTCCAAAGTTGATAAATAAATTTTCTAGGAAAAAGAGTATTCAGCTATTAATTAAATGACTTAAAGAAATATTATCCTGGGCAATAGTAATAATGGTATTCATTATTACTCCCAATATGGTAGAAGCTACTGCACATAACACCATACCGAGTTCAATAAAACTTTTTGATATTAAGGAAGATGTGGAGATTTTATAATTTGTTACATAAGGAGTTATTTCTTTGTCCCGTTCGGTTATTAACAACCCAATGGTTCTCGAATAATAATATATGGAAATAACACTCGTAAAAGGTCCTATCGAGACTAATAAATATAAACCTGCTTGCCACCCACACCAGAATGGATAAAGTTTTCCGAAAAAACCTGATGACGGGGGAAAACCTCCCAGAGGTAATGAACATGGAGTGAAAGAAAGAGCTAGCAAGGGATCTTTTATATATAATCCGGCATAATCTCGAATGTTATCTGTTCCCGTACGTGAACCAAATAATATGATGCAAGCAAAAGTTCCTAAACTCATAAAGATATAAAACAGTGTGTAAGTTAACATGCTTGCATATCCGTTTGAGTTTCCAGCAATTATTCCAATCATAAGATATCCAATTTGACTTATTGGAGAATATGCAAGCATGCGTTTCATGCTCGTTTGAGTGATCGCAATCAAATTGCCTAATATCATACTAAGAATAGCTAATATCTCTAAAAGGAAATGCCATTCATTCGATGAGAAGGAAAAAATAATATTGAAGATTCGAGTAGCTAAAGCTAGAGCGGCTACTTTCGAAGCAGCAGAAAGAAGAGCAACAACTGGGGTTGGGGAGTCAGAGTCGAAAAAAGGATCATTATTCACTCTTTCCTCTCATTCAGAACCGTGCATGAGACTCTCATTTCACACGGCTCCTAAGTAATAAAAAAGGAATTATGTTTTTTTTACTTATTACCCTCCTCGCGTATGTATAAGATGTAATAATTTATAGATTTGTACAAAGAATTACTAATCTTTAACTTTTCGAGGAATCCTTCATCGATGGTTTTCATACCGAGGTGCTGACCTGTTCAATCTCTCTTATCTTTTTCAAGAGTCTATCTAAAATAAAAAGGTAGATTCGATAGAAAAACCATCTGATTTTATTCGTTATCAATAGCCATGGATTGTTATTCTAGGGTGATCCATCGGTCGGCGGATGCTTCTCCGTTCTAATACACTCGTAGTCTTTGGAGGATTAAAACTAACTATGTAGCATCTACACAATGGAAATTATTGAATCTCTGCGCCACTATCCTGATTCTTTGTAGAAGCTACCCATAATAACTAAACTAACTTGCAAAAAATATTTATTCAGAAATATTAAATGCTTCTAACTTTGCTTTACCTTAATCGTTCATTATTCGAACGAAAGTTTTATGTTATAAGAACCTTGGTAAAAGTTGTGTTTTAATCCGAGTGAGGATAAAAGTTTCTTTATTCCGCATGTCTGTAGATCTCTTTCCATATTCAATATGGGGGAACAAATAAGTATCTATTTGTTAGAGAATGATTGAACGAATCGCACTCCCTCATATACGTCAGGGGTCCATTGATGAAAGGGAACCAGAGAGAGTTTGAATCCAATTCCTACCATTATACATATGAGCGCAACCAAAGTTCCTGGAGAGTTATACATTTGTGCATCTATAAGTCCATTTATTATTCTCTGAAGTTGAATTTCTCCCCCAGATAAACCATATAACCAAGAAAACCCATAAGCCAAGATAGAAGAACTTGTTCCACCCATAAGTAAGTATTTCATAGTTGCTTCATTAGATCTCGCATCTCTCTTGGTATATCCGGATAATGAATAGAAACATAAACTTGAGCATTCTGGAGCCACAAATATAGTTACTAAATCGTTAGCACCACACAAAAACATTCCTCCCAAAGTAGCTGTTAATATGAGCAACAAAAACTCCATTATGGCCATTTTTGTACATTGAATATACTCCACAGATAGGGGAATACATAATGCTGAACATAATAGAATCAGAGATTGAAACATCTCGTTAAAGGTGTCTGTTCGGAAATTACCCGAAAAGCTAATAATAGGTTCTTCTTTCCATTGGGGAAACAAGACTGTTATGCTTATCATCAAACTTGCAAAGGAGATGAAATATAACCAAGGTGTATCTTTTTCGGAAATTAAATCTATTATTAAAAGAATGATTAAACTAGAAATTAAGATACATTCCGGTGAAATAGCACTCCCGTATGAGAGACGCAAATCAAACTCTAATTTCATAAAATCTTTGAGATATAATTCAAATGAAATATCAATCGATTTCGTATATGATACGCCGAATAAAGTAAATTGTTTCGCTCAAAAACTAAGTTCATCGATATTTTTTGAATCGTTTTCAATTCTCATGAAAATAGGTCATATCATAATAGTTAAAAAATTTTTTTTTATTCAAATACAATGTTAATTTTACATTAACATTATGATATTTCTATTTTTTATGTAAGCCTTTCGGCTCACGTTCCTTCCAATTTGATATCATATATTCCTTAATTTAATTGTTATTAATTGTTATTAATCTCTTTATTTATATGAACGGAAATTTGCAAAAGCTCTATTGGCCTCTGCCATTCTATGAGTCTCTTCCTTTTTACGTACAGCATTGCCATTATCTCTGGCAGCATCCATTGATTCAGAACTTGGTTTAAAAGCCATACTTCGACCTGGACGTTTTCGAGATGCCCCCGATAACCAACGAATAGCAAGTACTTTTCCCCGTGTAGATCCTATTTCAGTGGGAACTTGATAAGTGGACCCACCCACACGTCTCGCCTTTACTGCTACATTGGGAGTTACTTTGCGTATTGCTTGACGCAAAACGGATAGTGGATTGTTTTTCGTCCTTCGCTCAATATTCACCATGGCATTATAAAGAATTCCATAAGCCAATGATTTTCTCCCGTGCTTAAGAATATGGTTAACTAACATGTTGACTAATCTAT